GTTGAAATAGATTCAATTAAAAAATTTGGAGACGAATTTTGATCTATGAATAATTCTGTTGTTAATTTTTGTTGATTCAGTTCTCTAATAATACTATCTGGTAAAAATTGAATATCCAAATCTTTGTACGCTTTTTGCATATAATCTAAAATATCTGGTCGTTCCTTATACCAAAATTCTCGAATTTCATTTGGAACTGGATAACGATACCATAAAATAGGTAAATAATGAAAAACTAAAACATCTTTCATCTGTTCATTAATCAATAATTTGGTTTCTTCACCTTCACTTGGTAAAAATGGCATAGTAAAAACTAAATGATTTAGACTATCCGCCACTACTCCAAGAATTCCTAAAAATACACTGCCTGTAATATTTACTCCTAATATAGCAGGAACAATACCCTGTAAGACATCTTCCGTCCAGTCTACCGCAGCCGCTAAGTAACACCATGGAAAAGTATAAGGGTTAATGTAAATAAACCAAGAGAGCGCGATACGTAAGATTACAATTTGTGAATATACCATTAGACCAACAAATAAAACTTCACGAATAGTTTCTAAAATTGTAATATCTAAACAAAGATGTAGTCGTACTTGAATAAATTCTGATAACCAATCAGGTAAAAAATAAATATTTTTATAGTTTTCAATATAAAAATTATAGAATCCTTCATCTTTACTTTCATAAATATATCGTGGGACTGCATCGACTTTTGGTGCAGGACCAAAGATCATCTCAAACCAGGTTTCAGGTCTTTGAATTGGAGGCCAGAATGTTCTGTGAATAGGTAAATTATCAAGAAATTGTGACCGTACATATACATTACTTGGAAAATCTGTAATCGTTGGCATACCAGGATTGGATGGATATCCGAATAAACCAGCGAGTTGCTTAAAAAAATTTCCAATTATTTCGTAAAAGGCAGTTCGGAGTGGAATAAATTTTTCATCTAAGCTCATTAGTAATTTTGAATTAGTATCAGTTTAATAATACATAATATAATAAAACTATTATCAATCAACAACTCAAAATACTAAGAAAGTCACATAAAAAAATAAATATGGTAGAACTAATTTTAAATTAATGGATTAAAATCTTAACATTATCTAAAAGATCGATCCATTTTAGGTGTTATTAAATCGGGATAGTAGGATTTGAACCTACGACCCCCTGCTCCCAAAGCAGGTGCTCTACCAAACTGAGCTATATCCCGAGTCAAAGACTCATTAAATTGAAGTTTTCAAAATACCCACACCCATGATAACGAATTTCTTGAAATTAGACAAGGTTTAAAATTGTTTTGAAAATTCTAAGCAAGAATTAATTTGGTTTTAATTATTTTTATATTTATAAGAATAATCAAAACCAAATTAATTCTTAATTTCTCTCTAAATAATTTAGAACATCTTGAACAGTTGCGATCTGACTTGCTGATTGGTCTTCAATGTTTACTTCAAATTCGTCTTCAATAGCCATAACTAATTCTACAACATCTAACGAATCAGCTCCCAATTCTCTTCCAAAATCTGACTCTAATTTTACCTTACTTGGATCAATCCCCAATTGTTTCCCAACAATACTTTGTAATCGTGTAAAATTGTCTTTCACAACTGTTTCTCCTTATTTTATATCAAGTATCGATACATACGTTTACTAACACTATATAGATTAAATACACCTAATAAAATTTTTTATGAGCAAAGAAATTGAATAAGTTTACTAACTTGATAAAAACTAACTTGATTTAAACTATAAATTGGAATATTTTTTTGCTTTGCTAAATTCGTTAGTTTAAAATTTTGATTTAAGTGCTTTTTTAATCCAATAATTAAATTTGCCTTCCGAATTTCATTCGTTAAAACAAATTTTACTCTCATCTTCAGTAAAACTTCTTTAAGTAAATTATTAGATAACGAGTAAGGATAAATTATCAAAGTTTTTGACTTAAGATTTAATGATTTCTCATACCGAGACTGGTTAATTGATATCCAATTTTTTTCTAACAATGTTAAATTATCGGTAGAATCTTTTTTTAAAAGGAGATTTTGCTGATTTAAAAATTTTTGAGCTTTAATATTAATTTTCTCAGACAAAGCAAATTGACGAATCTGACCCACGAAAAAACTTCCACGCAAAAATAAATCGACGGAAGTCTTAACATCTTCGTGAATTGTCCACGAGCTTTGATTATTAATTTCGATAATTATTTCAAAAGCTGGGTAAGCTTTTCGCTCTAGAATACTTTTTTGCGTCCCACGCCTCTTTGCTTCGTCATCACTTAAAGTCACATATTGAATACCACCAATTAAATCTGCTAATGAGGGATTTTTAATTAAATTATCTAAACAATTTCCATGTGTTGTTCCAACGAGTTGAACGCCTTTTTCTGCAATTGTTCTAGCAGCTAAGACTTCAAGTTCTGTACCAATTTCATCAATGATTATAACTTGTGGCATATGGTTTTCTACAGCTTCAATCATAACTTGATGCTGTAATTCAGTCTTAGCAACTTGCATTCTCCTTGCTCTGCCAATACCGGAATGTGGTATATCACTATCACCAGCAATTTCATTAGAAGTGTCAATAATTATGACTCTTTTCTCCATTTCATCAGCTAAGACCCGAGCAATTTCACGAATGATAGTGGTTTTACCTACTCCTGGTTTACCTAAGATTAAAATAGACTTTTCTGATTCTAATAAATCTCGAATAGCAGAAATTGTCCCAAATACAGCTCTGCCAACTCGACAAGTTAATCCATTTATTAAAAATTGCCTATTTCTAATACAGCTAATTCGGTGAAGAGTTCTTTCGATACCCGCTCGATTTTCATTACTAAATTTACTTACTCTTTTCGTCATATAATCAATATCTTGCCAAGAAATAATTTTTTGAGACAAGTATTGAGGACCAGTAATGAAACGAGCTTCGGGACGTCTTCCTAAATCTAATACAATTTCAATAAGTTGATCTTTCGAATCATGTTGATTTAAGTGTTCACGAAGAAATGCGGGTAGATTTTCAATTAATTTGTCTAAATCTCCATTAACACTCATCTTTGTCTAAATTTAATATAGTTTTTAATTTAGAATACAGTTTTAAAATGAACACAATTTTAATTTAATTCTTTTTGTTAAGCATTTAGTAAGGTTTTAAAAGCCACTGTATCTAATACAGCAATTTGTGATAACATTTTACGATTTAAATCAATATTTGATTTTTTAAATCTATGAATTAATTGACTATAGGAAATGCCATTTAAACGCGAAGCAGCGTTAATTCGACTAATCCAAATTCTTCGAAATATTCGTTTTTTTTGTTTTCGGCCGACGTAAGAATAACGTAAAGCTTTCATTACTTGTTGATTTGCAACTCTAAATAAAACTGAGTGCGCGCCTCTATAACCACTTGCAAGTGCTAATATTTTTTTACGACGTTTACGAGCGACATTACCGCGTTTGACTCTTACCATGTTTTTTTCTGATTAATATATTAATAAGGTAACATTAATTTGATTGATTTTATATCACTTCTACTTACACAAATAGTTTGCGACAATTTCCGTTTTTGTTTATTTGATTTTTTCATTAAAAGATGTCCTTTAAAAGCGTGTCGCCGTAAGAAATTACTAGTACCCGTTCTTTTATATCGTTTCGCTGCTGCTTTTCGAGTCTTTAATTTTGGCATAATTTTTTAAGTCTTTTTTTGAGAATATAAAGTTTTGAAATAAAGCTTTGATTTCAACGGATGAGAGTATAAAATTTTGTCCCCATATTTCCAATCAACCGGGCACGCTTGTCCCGGATTTTCTTTAAGATACTGAAGAGATTGTAAAATACGAAGTAACTCATTGACACTTCGTCCACATAATAAGTTATTAACCGTATAGTATTGAACTATACCTTCTTTGTCAATAATAAATACACCTGGTAAAGAGAATCCATCTTTTGTTAATAATTTATAATTACTTGTAATTGTCTGACTTAAATCTGAAATTAAGGGATAGTTTAAGTGCTCAAGTCCACCCTGATTTCTCTTTGATAATAAAAATTGTAAATGCGAAAATGGGCTATCTACAGAGATTGCAAGAATTTGTGTAGATAGTTTTTTAAATTCAGTAATTCGATTATTTAATTCTACTAACTCTGTTGGTGAAACAGCGGTAAAATTGGATGGATAAAATATTAAGACTACATATTTTTTTCCATGATAATCTGATAGTCGAATTTTACCCAATTGATTCTTATAAACACCAACTCCAATAAAATTAGGCGCCATTTGACCAATTTGAATATGTTCTAACATAATAAATGACTATTTAAAAATAAAAATTTCAAATACAAAACAATACTATAATAAAAAAAGTATAGCAATCAATCAAAGATTACTAAACTTTTTAATCGTTAATGTCTCTGAATGATTGTTACTTATCCTTTTTTTTTGGACTGCTAACTTCAACTAACTCACTTAATGCAAAATTATTCGTATTTGTGCCACTGTAATTAACTTTTTCAAATCTTACAACGGCTGGGTAACGAATTCCACTCTGATCTACGGTTGCAACAGTTCCGACTTCGTTAAACCAATATGACTCTTCTCTTAAAATTCGAACTTCTGAACCACGATCAATCATAATTAAAATTTTAATAAATTATAGTATTGGATCTTATTCTAAGTCATTCCTTAACAATTTTAACAATAAAAATTTAATGATAGTTGGTTTAAGAGAGCCAATTGTGTTATTGTTTAGTTAAGAACAAAACTATAAATAATATATATATATTAATTAACAAATATAATGGAACGAAATACAATACAAAAAATTCTTATTGGATTATTTCTCTTGGCATGTATTTTCATTGGCTTAAGAACCTTTAATGTAATTGGCTTTGAAGAAGTACAGTCAAAACCTGAAGTTAGTGCCAATGTAAGTAGTTCAAGAATGACTTATGGTCGATTTTTAGAATATTTAGAAATGGGATGGGTAAAACAAGTTGACTTATATGATAATAGTCGAAATGCAATTGTTCAAGCTTCGAGCCCAGAACTTGGAAATCGTCCGCAATCGATTAGAGTCGAAATTCCAGTTGGAACATCTCAATTAATACAAAAATTAAAAGAATATGAAATCAATTTTGATGCTCATCCAGCACCCAAAAAAAGTATTTTTATTACATTAGCAAGTAATTTATTATTACCATTAATCTTTATTGGAAGTTTAATTTTCTTTTTTCAAAATTCGGACAATCTATCTGGAAATTCTAATTCATCGCCAATGAATTTAGGTAAATCACCAGCGCGATTTGATCAACGTCCAGATACAGGTATCTCATTTGATGATATTGCAGGTATTGATGAAGCAAAGGCAGAATTTGAAGAGATAGTATCATTTTTAAAAGAACCTGAGCGATATACTTTAGTTGGAGCAAAAATACCAAAAGGGGTATTATTAGTAGGACCTCCAGGAACGGGTAAGACATTATTAGCAAAAGCAATTGCTAATGAAGCTAATGTACCATTCTATAGTGTTGCTGGATCAGAGTTTGTAGAAATGTTTATTGGTATTGGTGCATCACGAATACGTGATTTATTTAAAAAGGCGTCAGAAAATACTCCATGTATTGTCTTTATCGATGAAATTGATGCTGTAGGTCGTGAACGAGGTGCCGGAGTTGGTGGTGGAAACGATGAGCGAGAACAAACTTTAAATCAATTATTAACAGAAATGGATGGATTTAAAGAAAATAAAGGGGTCATTGTTGTTGGTGCAACCAATCGAGTGGATATTTTAGATGCTGCATTATTACGTCCAGGCCGATTTGATCGCCAAATTACTGTTGGTCTACCAGATCGTTTAGGTAGAATTGGTATTCTGAAAGTTCACGCTAAGAATAAGCCATTTGCCGAAGATGTATCCCTAGTTCAATTAGCTAATCGTACACCAGGATTTTCGGGCGCAGATTTGGCTAATTTATTAAACGAAGCAGCTATTTTAGCGACACGTTATAAAAAAGTAACGATCACAAAAAATGAAGTTAATGAAGCAGCTGATAGAATTATTGGTGGTATCGCTGGTAGTACAATGGAAGATACTAAAAATAAAAAATTAATTGCTTATCATGAAGTTGGTCATGCAATTGTCGGATCGGTATTAGAAAATCATGATGAAGTTGAAAAGATTACTTTAGTTCCACGCGGCGGGGCAAAAGGTCTTACATGGTTTGCACCAGAAGAAGATCAAATGTTACTTTCGCGATCAGCTTTATTGGCTCGAATTATTACAACGTTAGCAGGTCGGGCTGCAGAACAAGTCGTTTTTGGTGATCCAGAAATTACGACTGGTGCAAGTAATGATCTACAACAAGTTACAAATATTGCCCGCCAGATGGTAACTCGTTACGGTATGTCAAATATTGGACCAATTGCCTTAGAAGATGATAATAATCAACAAATGTTCATGGGTGGCGAATATAACGAAGCAATCGCTGATAGAATTGATTCTGAGGTTTGTAAAATTATTAATCATTGTGAAAAGATAGCAATAGAAATAATTCGAGATAATCGTGTGGTGATTGATCTAGTCGTAGAAAAATTATTAGACGCAGAAACAATAGATGGATTAGAATTCCGTAAATTAATTAATCAATACACTGTTTTGCCAGTCAAAAATTAATAGAAAATTGCCCTAAAAAGCTCAACTTCATTTCAGTTTAAAAATTGATCTGAAGTTGAGCTTTTTAGGGCAATTTTAATGCTTTAAGATAATAAATTTTTTATTGTTATATTTTAACTAAGAAAACATAAATAAAAAAAATTAGGTCTGATAATATATTTTTGCCACTGAATAGAATTTAGTCAGTGGCAAAAATACTAATTAGTTTTACTAAAAGCTTCTTTTGATTCAAGAATTGCTTCTTTTAAAGACGATTCAGCCTCTTCGGTAAATTGGTTTGTTGTACGAACAATTTCGGTGTATGGTTTTTTTGAAGTAGTTAAATATGTCATCAAACTTGCACAATACGATTTAACATTTGAAACCGGTAAATCATCTAAATAACCATTAATTCCTGTATAAATCAGAGCAACTTGTTGAGCAACAGATAACGGAGAGTTTTGTGGTTGCTTTAAAACCTCACGTAAGCGTGTTCCACGTGCTAACTGTTTTTGTGTTGCTTCGTCTAAGTCTGAAGCAAATTGCGAAAATGCCTCTAATTCTGCAAATTGAGCTAATTCTAACTTCAATTTACCTGCAACTTTTTTCATTGCTTTAGTTTGTGCAGCAGATCCGACACGTGATACCGAGATACCGACATTAATCGCTGGGCGAATACCTGAGTTAAATAGATCATTTGATAAGAAAATTTGCCCATCGGTAATTGAAATTACATTCGTTGGAATATAAGCTGATACGTCACTAGCTTGTGTTTCAATAATCGGAAGTGCTGTCATACTTCCACCACCTAGTTTATCACTAAGTTTTGCAGCACGTTCTAGCAAACGTGAGTGTAAGTAAAATACGTCACCTGGATATGCCTCACGTCCTGGTGGCCGACGCAACAATAATGACATTTGACGGTAAGCAACGGCTTGTTTTGTTAAATCATCATAAACAATTAGTGTTGCTTTACCTTTATACATAAAATATTCTGCCAATGCTGCACCGGCATATGGTGCTATATATTGTAATGTTGCTGGATCATTGGCACTAGATGCTACAACAATTGTGTATGACATTGCATTTTTTTCTTCAAGCACGTTTACAACTTGAGCAATAGTTGAAGCTTTTTGGCCAACACCTACGTAAACACAAATTACATCTTCAGTTTGTTGGTTAATAATCGTATCAACTGCAATCGATGTTTTACCAGTTTGACGGTCACCGATAATTAACTCACGTTGACCACGCCCAATTGGAATCATTGCATCAATCGATGTAATACCCGTTTGTAAAGGTTCACAAACTGATTTACGACTAATAATACCAGGTGCCATCGCTTCAAGTAATCGAGAATCTGATGTTACGATTTCACCTTTACCATCAATTGCTACACCTAGAGGGCTAACAACACGACCTAAAAATTCATCTCCTACAGGAATTTGAGCAATTCTACCAGTTGCTTTAACTGTACTACCCTCTAAAATTTGACGTCCCGTACCCATTAGTACAACGCCAACGTTGTCGTTTTCTAAATTTAAGGCGATACCGATAGTTTTATCTTCAAACTCTAATAATTCACCACTCATTACCTGATCAAGACCATAAACACGGGCAATACCATCACCAACTTGTAATACAGTACCAATATTATCTACCTTAACATCTTGATCATATTTTTCAATCTGCTCACGGATAATACTACTAATTTCGTCTGGACGAATATTTATCATTGTATTATTTTAAAATAAAAAGTTAATAAAAGATTTATTTATAATTAAATTTCTAAAACAGTATCTAAGTGTTTTGCTAATTTTTGTAATTGATTTTTTATTGTAAAATCTATTACCTTCGATTGAGTCTTAATTAAAAAACCTCCAATTAAGTTAGGATCAACGGTAATCATTAATCTAATTTCGCGAGCATTCATTAATTCTTTTAATTTCTGAACTAAGATCGTTTTTTGCGAAGTTGTGAACTCAAAAGCAGTTGAAACTTCAATTGTTTTAATTGATGCTGTTTCATATACAAGTTCTAAATAAATCGTAATAACTGACGTTAATAAGCTAATACGTCCTCGTTCCACTAAAATCATTAAAAACTTTAAAGTTTCATCGTTAAGCTGCGCTTGTAATGTTTTTGCTAAAATTTCACATTTTGCATTCTTACTAACAACTGGATTGTCTAAATATTCAGTTAATTCAGTATTTTCTTTTAAAAAAATTTCTAAATTTTGAAAATCTGCGGTAATTTGATGCATTATATTTTTTTCAACTGAAAAATCAAATAATGCTCGTGCGTATGGACTTGCAATTTTCAACGTTAATGGATTTACGCTCATAGTAAATCTCCTTCCAATTTATTAATAGTATCATTTATTAACGTAGTTGCACGTTCTTTTGGTGCAAATGCTTGTTGTGCACGAATTACCGTCCGTTTCAGCACAAGCGAAATAATTTGTTGTTTAATTTCTAAAAATATTTGACGCTCTTTTGACTTAAACATTGCTAATGCACGTTCAAAACGAATTTTTAAATCTTTTTTAGCTCCAAATACTTCTGATTCTAATAATACTTTTTTCGTTGCGATAGTTTCATTTCTAATCTCACTAATTACAAGATTAGCTTGATTTAATTGTTTTTGTGCTTCGTTTAGACGTTTCTGTGCTTCATTTAAACGATCTTCGGCATCTTGAACACCTTTTACGATCGTTGTTTTTCGTTCTTCTAATAAAGATCCTAAAAAATCTTTACCAGCATAGATTAAAATACCAACTAACGTCAAAATATTTAGTAAACCTGTTTCAAGAATATTCAGATTTAAACCAATACCTTCATGTTCGGCAAGTAATGTAAAAATTTGATCAAAATTTTCCATGTTTTCGAGTTTTTATATAAACTGTTCACTTATAAAAAGGAAAATTACGTTTAACAAAAAATTTAAATTGATAATCTAGCTTCAATATCGACACATAAAGATTGAACAATTTCATCTAAACTATTAAGTGCAATATTTTTTTTAGCAAGAAGATCTTTTTGAATAGTATCTAATAAATTATCAATATATTTTTGAGAAATATTTAATTCAACTTCTAAGATTTCTTTATGAATTTTTTGTGAGTTTGTAATTTCTAATTGTGCTTCTTTACGAACGTTATCTAATTCTTGCTCATATTGTTGAGTTAGTTTGTTAGCTTCTGATAACAATTCGGAAGCTTTACCCAGATTCGTCAAGATATACTCTTTACGTTCTTCGATAATTGTTAATAATGGGTTATATAATAAAATGTTTAACAAAACCATTAATAATATAAATTGAATAGCAACTAAGGGTAAAGTTGCGTTAAAATCAAATAATCCACCAGGGCCACTAACTTCTGAATTTGAAATTAGCATTGAAATATTAATCATACAAATTTATGTATTCTACTATAGAATTAAAATTGTTTAATAAAGAAAATCATTAACTTTGTTAACAAAATTCTAGTAGTTTAAAAAATCAAACAGTTGTTCAAAAACTACAAAGTTAAATAATGTAAAAGTTAAAATCGATCATGACTTTTACATTATTTTAAAAATTTTATACTGTTAATTAAGTGTTAAACGGGTTAGCGAATAATAAAGCTAATGCTACTACTAGGCCATAAATAGTTAAGGCTTCCATGAACGCTAAACTTAATAATAATACACCACGAATTTTGTTTTCTGCTTCAGGTTGACGAGCAATACCCTCAACCGCTTGACCAGCAGCAGTACCTTGACCAATACCAGGCCCAATTGCAGCTAAACCAATCGATAAACCAGCACCAATAACAGAAGCAGCAGAAATGATAGGATCCATAATAAACTTTAAATTGTAAGTATTTAAGTAATTTTTAAAAAATCTAATTGCAGTAATTTTACTTAACTTTATTCAAGTGCTTCTGCAATATATGCAGCTGCTAAAGTTGAGAAAATTAAAGCCTGTACTGAACCAGCAAAAACTCCTAATAGCATAATTGGTAATGGGATAACTAAAGGAACTAATGATGTTAATACTGTAATTGTTAATTCATCAGCTAAAACATTTCCAAATAATCGGAAACTTAATGATAAAGGTTTTGTAAAATCTTCTAAAATATTAATCGGTAGAAGAAGTGGAAGCGGTTCAATATATCTTTTGAAATACCCTAAACCTTTTTTACTCAAACCTGCATAGAAATAAGCAAAAGAGGTCAATAAAGCTAGAGCAACCGTTGTATTAATATCATTGGTTGGAGCAGCAAGCTCGCCCTCCGGCAATTCTATTAATTTCCAAGGGATGACTGCACCAGCCCAGTTACTTCCAAAGATAAAGAAGAATAATGTGCCAATAAAGGGAATCCATTCTTTATAGAAGCTTTCGCCTAATTGATCTCTAGCAATATCTGTGACAAAGTCTACTGATGCTTCCATAAAATTTTGAAAATCATGTGGAATACGATCAGCATTTAGAGTACCTAGAAGTGAAAATATTAATAAAACTAATATTACAAACCACATAACTGCTAAAACTTGACCATGTACTAGAAATCCTGCAATATTCCAGTAAAAATGTTTTCCAACTTCCGCCTCCGCTAATAATGTAAACGTATTTGAATAAAAAATTTCTGGGTACATAAAATTTAACTAATTTAGTAAATTACCCAATATTAAAAAATATACAGGAACAACTAATATTATAAGAGGCATCGAGGTATTTTAGGTTTATTTTTATAAAAAGACTCTATTTTTTGGAAGTTTAAGTTTCTAGCCATTCATAACCTTTCGCTTCCAATTCCTTCGCTAACTCAGCAGAGCCAGTTTTAATTATTTTTCCATTTTGCATTACATGAACATAATTGGGATTAACATAATCTAATAATCGTTGATAATGTGTAATTAAAATAATCGACTTTTCGGGTCCCATAAAATTATTAATTCCATTTGAAATTATTTTCAAAGCGTCAATATCGAGACCAGAATCTGTTTCATCTAAAATCGATAATTCAGAATCTAATAAAATCATTTGTAAAATTTCATTTCGTTTTTTTTCACCACCGGAAAAACCTTCATTAACATTTCGGCCAAGAAATCTGGCTGACATATTAACTAGTTGTAGTTTCTGAGTGATAATCGTCAAAAATTCTATTGGATCAACTTCTACTTTATTATAGAATTTTTGCTTAGAATTATATGCTAAACGTAAAAAGTCTTCGTTACTAACCCCTGGAATTTCAACTGGGTACTGAAACGCTAAAAAAATACCTAAATGTGAACGTTCTTCAGGTTCAAGATCTAAAATACTTGAACCTTTGAATAAGATATCACCACCTAAAATTGAATAAGCTGGGTGACCAGCCAAAACTTTTGAGAAAGTACTTTTACCTGACCCATTCGGTCCCATAATAGCATGGATTTCGCCCTTATTTATAGTTAAATTTAGATTTTTTAGAATCTGATTTTCATTAATAGAAACTTGTAAATTTTTGATCTCTAATAGAGGAGAATTTAAAGTCATTAGCCTACGCTTCCTTCTAATTTTAAAGTTAATAGTTTATCTGCTTCTGCAGCAAATTCTAATGGTAATTCAGTAAAAATTTCACGGCAAAATCCACTTATCATTAATTCAACTGCTTTTTCTAAACAAATACCACGTTGTAAAAAATAGAAAATTTGTTCTTCACCAATTTTAGAAGTCGAAGCTTCATGTTCAATCTTTGTTGTTGAGTTTTGAACAGAAATAAATGGAAATGTGTTAGCGTTTGATAAATCACCAATTAATAGTGAATCACACTGTGAATAATTTCTTGCACCTAAAGCTTTACTTGTTACATTAACAAGACCCCGATAACTATTTTTTGATTTACCAGCAGAGATGCCTTTTGAAATAATTCGACTTCGTGTATTTCTTCCAATATGCATCATTTTCGTTCCGGTATCTGCTTGCTGATAATTATTAGTTAAAGCGACTGAATAAAATTCACCCTGTGAATTGTCTCCAATAAGAACACAACTAGGATATTTCCAAGTGATTGACGATCCAGTTTCAACTTGTGTCCACGAAATTTTCGAGCTGGATCCTGCACATAAACCGCGTTTAGTTACAAAATTGTAAACTCCACCTTTTCCAAATTCATTACCTGCATACCAATTTTGCACTGTTGAATATTTAATATTTGCATTTTCTAGTGCAATTAATTCAACAACAGCTGCATGTAGCTGATTACTATCATATTGCGGGGCTGTGCAACCTTCAAGATAATTTACTTGACTATTTTTTTCTGAAATAATTAACGTTCTTTCAAATTGTCCAGATTTTTCGTCATTAATTCGAAAATAGGTCGAAAGATCTAGTGGACAAATTGTATCTTCAGGAATATAACAAAAAGAGCCATCTGTAAAAACTGCTGAGTTCAAAGCTGCAAAATAATTATCTCCAATTGGAACAACTGATCCCAAGTATTTTTCAATTAATTCAGGATATTCAGTAACTGCTTCTGAAATTGAAGAAAAAATTACACCTGATTTATTTAATTCTTCCTTAAAAGTGGTTCCAATTGAGACACTATCGAAAACTACATCAACAGCGACATTAGCTAAACGTTTTTGCTCTGTTAAAGAAATACCTAATTTTTCGAATGTTTTAAGTAATTCGGGATCTACCTCACTGAGATCTTTTAATTTTTTCTGTGATTTTGGAGCGGAGTAATATATAACGTCTTGGTAATCAATTTGTGGAAATTTTATATATGCCCATTCGGGTTCAGGCATTTGTTTCCATTTCTTATAAGCTTTCAAACGAAAATTTAATAAAAATTTTGTTTCTTTCTTCTTTTGTGAAATTAAATGAATAGTCTTTTCATTTAAACCTTTTTCAATAATATCTTTTTCAATGGTTGTTGAAAATCCATATTGATAAGTCTGATTTACCAAATTGGTTATATTTTTGTTTAAAACTTTATTCGATTTGTTAACCATAATTAATTCGCTAATTTAAAACATATAGATGAATTATTCAAAATTTTTTAACTATTACTTATTATCATTACGGCATTATAAAGTAATTTTTAACTGATTTAACAAACTTCTAAAACTTTCAATTAAAAGCTATTCTAAAAAGTTATAACTTTGTTAAATAATATATGTTTTTATAATCTATGTTAAGGATGTTATAATGTTAGTTAAGGTTGTTAAGATTAACTCAACCGACAGAACTAATTTTTTAAAATTAGTTAAATATCTACTATATATTGCCTTTTTATTCCAAGGAGAAATCAATGTCTCAATCTGTATCAGAACGGACTCGAATTAAAAGTGACCGTTACGAATCTGGTGTAATTCCTTATGCTAAGATGGGTTACTGGGATGCTGCTTATGCAGTAAAAAACACTGATGTTTTAGCATTATTCCGTATCACACCACAACCAGGTGTAGATCCAGTAGAAGCTGCTGCAGCTGTAGCTGGTGAATCATCTACTGCAACATGGACTGTTGTATGGACTGATTTATTAACAGCTTGTGATCGTTACCGTGCTAAAGCTTACCGTGTAGATCCAGTTCCAAATACAACTGATCAATACTTCGCTTTTATCGCATATGAATGTGATTTATTTGAAGAAGGTTCTTTAGCTAACTTAACAGCTTCTATTATTGGTAACGTATTCGGTTTCAAAGCTGTATCTGCGTTACGTTTAGAAGATATGCGTATCCCTCATTCTTACTTAAAAACGTTCCAAGGTCCTGCTACTGGTGTAATTGTAGAACGTGAACGTTTAAACAAATATGGTATTCCATTATTAGGTGCTACAGTAAAACCTAAATTAGGTTTATCTGGTAAAAACTATGGTCGTGTAGTTTATGAAGGTTTAAAAGGTGGTTTAGACTTCTTAAAAGATGATGAGAATATTAACTCACAACCCTTCATGCGTTGGAGAGAACGTTTCTTATACTGTATGGAAGGTATTAATCGCGCTTCTGCAGCTACAGGTGAAACTAAAGGTTCATACCTAAACATCACAGCTGGTACTATGGAAGAAGTTTACAAACGTGCAGAATATGCTAAAACAGTAGGTTCTATCGTTGTTATGATCGATTTAGTTATGGGTTATACTGCAATCCAATCAGCTGCGATTTGGGCGCGTGATAATGATTTAATTTTACATTTACACCGTGCTGGTAACTCAACTTACGCGCGTCAAAAAAATCATGGTATCAACTTCCGTGTTATTTGTAAATGGATGCGTATGTGTGGTGTGGATCATATCCATGCTGGTACAGTTGTAGGTAAATTAGAAGGCGATCCTTTAATGATTAAAGGTTTCTACGATACTTTATTACTAACTCATTTAAATGTTAATTTACCATACGGTATTTTCTTCGAAATGACTTGGGCAAGTTTACGTAAATGTATGCCTGTTGCTTCTGGTGGTATCCACTGTGGTCAAATGCACCAATTAGTTCATTATTTAGGTGATGATGTAGTATTACAATTCGGTGGTGGTACAATTGGTCATCCAGATGGTATTCAAGCTGGTGCTACAGCTAATCGTGTTGCGTTAGAAGCAATGATTTTAGCTCGTAACGAAGGTGCTGATTACTTTAATAGTGATATTGGTCCTCAAATTTTACGCAACGCTGCGAAAACATGTGGTCCTTTACAAACAGCTTTAGATTTATGGAAAGATATTAGTTTTAACTATACATCTACAGATACATCTGATTTCTCTGTTACACCAACAGCAAACGTATAATAAATTACTTTTAAAAATTAAAGGAGTATTTGAATAGTGAGACTTACACAAGGTTGCTTCTCGTTCTTACCAGATTTAACTGATCAACAAATTGAAAAACAAATCGCTTATTGCATTACAAAAGGTTGGGCAATGAACGTTGAGTGGACAGATGATCCACATCCCCGTAACAGTTACTGGGAATTATGGGGTTTACCTTTATTTGATGTTAAAGATCCTGCATCTGTAATGTTTGAATTAAGAGAAGCTCGTAAATCATGCGCAGCTGGTTATATCCGTATTAATGCATTTAACGCTGCTTACGGTACTGAAAGTTGTGTTATGTCTTTCATTGTAAACCGTCCTAGCAACGAACCAGGTTTCTACTTAGAACGTCAAGAACTTGAAGGTCGTCGTATTGCTTATACTACTAAAAGTTATAGTGTTCAAGCTAATCCAGAAGGTGGTCGTTACTAATTTTTAGTAACAAAATAAAATTAAAAAATGTTAATTGTTTAAAACAATTAACATTTTTTACAGTTTTTAATATGCCAATTCTTTTTTATTTATATTTTTTTCAACAAATGAAATTTGTTGATACAATCAGTAGTATCATTTATTAAACAAACTATAAAATAATGAATCAAACGATAAGCTAAAATTGAGTTTACAATACCAACTTTAGCTTATCACAATGACAAAAAATGTTAATCTATTTCACCTAATACATAACGTGTAAAACGTTGTACTCGAATATTTTCACCCAAAATACTAACTACCTGTTTAATATATTCGGTTACAGTAATATTAGGATCACGAATATACTCTTGTTCTAATAAAACTTGCTTTTTCAAGCTTTTTTCAACTCGGCCTTCTACAATTTTATTTTTAATTTCTTCGGGTTTATTTTGTAAATCATCTTTAGCATTTTCAAATTTCCGCACTTCTATTTTTGTCAAATCAGAAATATCGTCTAATGAAACGACTTGAATTTCCGGATTAGACGCAATCTGCATACTAATATTTTTTGCTAAGTCAGTGAATTCTTCACGACGTGCTACAAAATCTGTCTCACAATTAATCTCAAGTAAGATTCCTAATTTACTTCCTGTGTGAATATAAGAATAAATTAAACCTTCATTCGTATTACGACTTGATTTTTTATCAGCAGTTGCCATACCTTTCAATCTTAATGATTCGATTGCCTTATCATAATCACCATGATTTTCAGTTAACGCTTGTTTACAAGTCATCATACCTGCACCGGTTTCATCACGCAATTTTTTTACTGTTTTAGCATCGATTTCTGTTTTCATATAATTTTATAAAAATTGTTTATAAGTTAATTAAATTTTCTTTACGACTTCCCAATAAGAATACTATCTGTTAGAGATTTTAGAATTAGTTTAATAGATCTTACCGCATCATCATTTCCTGGAATTGGAATATCGACTAAATCTGGATCACAGTTTGTATCTAAAATTGATACAACAGGAATTCCTAACTTTCTACACTCACGAATTGCCGTTGTTTCTCGTTTTTGGTCAATAACGATAGCAATGTCTGGTAAGTTTTTCATATCTTTAATACCATCTAAGTGCCTACGTAATTTTTTTAATTCTTTTCGACGTAAAGCACCTTCTTTCTTTGTTAATAAATCGAAAGTATTATTAGCTTCTTGTTGTTCAAGATCTTTTAAATGAGCAATACGTTCTTTTAAAGTTGACCAATTTGTTAGCATTCCACCCAGCCAACGATGATTTACATAATACGAATCGCAGCGTTTTGCTTCCTGAGCAATTAAGGTGCTTGCTTGACGTTTTGTACCAACAAATAAAAATGTCTTATTTTCACGCGCCGCTGATTCTAGATATAAATTTGCTTCTTTTAATAGCGTAGCAGACTGTACTAAATCTAAAATATGAATATTATTGACTTCACTATAAATGTAAGGGAACATCTTTGGGTTCCAGCGATAGGCTTTATGGCCAAAGTGGACGCCGGCTTCTAATAATTGAGATAAACTTATATCAGACATAAAATTTTAAGTTACTTAATTAAATATATTAATTTCTAGCATAAACCCTAGCAGACAATAAAAAACTTGTCTAGCTTTCTTTCTTAACGAGTGAGAATAGTATCAAAAGATTTTGGCAATTTTGATCTAACCAAACTTTCTTTTTTGAAACAATTTCGATAATTTTGTGAACCAGTTCCAGCGGGAATTAAATGTCCAATAATAATGTTTTCTTTCAATCCACGTAACCAATCAATACGTCCTTCGATAGCGGCTTTTGTTAATACTCTAGTAGTTTCCTGAAAACTGGCAGCAGATATAAAACTAGGATTATTTAACGCTGCTTTTGTAATACCAAGAAGTAATGGTACATAACAAGCGGATTGTTTTCCCTGGCTTTGAATAATTTGATTTATATACTGAATATGATATAAGTCTATAACTTCACGTCTTAAAAGTGGAGTATTCCCTTCATAAGTAATCAAAACTTTTGTCGTCATTTGTTTAATAATAACTTCTAAATGTTTATCATTAATGATAACACCTTGAGATTGATAAACCGCTTGCACAGAATCTAAAATAAAAGATTGAACTTTTTTAAAACTTTTATAACTACCTTCATAATTTTTTATTAAACGAGCATATTTTATCTCTTCTTTTTGATCGCAAATAAATGGTTTAATCCATCCATAATAATTAAAATAAACTTTTAACAATTTATGGGGATTAACTTTTTCATTTTCTTTAATATTAGTTCCAAGCTTACGAAATTCAAAATTAGTATCTAAACTCGATTTCTGTACTAATAAACCTTTTTTTTGACTCGTCGGAATGCGTTTTATATTTGAATTTTTTTTCCGAGCTTCCAAAATCTCTTCGATTCTTGGTAAACCTTGTACAATATCGCCTGTAATTTCTTTTTCTAAATTTAATAGTCCTAACGTTTCCCCTTCTTCAATAAACTCACTATTTTTACAAAACACACTGTTAACATCTTGTTCAAAATAATCTTCTGTTATTGAGTATAAACCAATAGATTTGGTTGATTTCGTGAAAGGATACTCAACAAATTTCAGTAGTGCTAATTGATAATTAGAATTTTTTAAATTTTTATAATCGTTTTTCGTAATCTCAGAACTTTGCATTAATAATGTTCTGTCCATTTTACCAATTGTACGTTTTGCTAATCCATTAGGTTGAATTATTTGTTTGTACTTTGGACTAAATTCTGAAGTGTGTAATGAAAATTTTTTGAAAAATTGGGGTATTAATGAACTATATAATTTTCCATTTTTCTTTAAAAATAGTTTTGAAAATTCCGATTTAATCTTAATGGGATCCTCGTTTTTTTCACTGAGAGTACAATCTTTATTTACTGATAATTTCATCATATCATAATAATTTAATGAAATTTTGTAATTAATATTTTTTTCCAGACGTGGAGAAACACGAGTTGGAGAAATAGTTTTATATTGTAGATTTGTCTTATTAATCACGTTATCATCTTTACAATTTGGAAAAAAATACGGTTTTCCCTTTTGTAATGTTAAGTTATTTTCATTTTCAATAATTATTTTGCCCGTTTCATTCACGTTTGAACTATTAATAATAAAATCATTTAATTTTTTACCAATAAACTTCTCTTTTTTCACAGTTAGACAATCTTGATTTGAAATTAAAAGGATCTGTTTACTATCTTTAATTTTTAATTTTATTTTTACAATTTCTAAAGAATTGGACGTTTTTGATTCTAAATAACCTAAATTAGTATAACGATCTATAAATTGATTGGGTTGAATTAATAAGCAAGATTGAAGATTTTTATATCGTAAATTAGGTGAAATATAATGATTTAAATTAAATTTTTCGCTAATTTTAAGATCGATTAATTTGGTTTTTTGATTATGTGATAGCTCCAAATTTAGATTTTTTGTGACAGTTTCTTTAGATTTAAGAGTCAAGATAGTCGAAATTAGATTTAAATTTCGTGTTCCTTTAATCAACTGGTTTGGTTTATATGAATATATGATTTTTGAGCTTAATCTAATATTTGAGTCTTTATTATGCGTATTTTGAATTTTGGCAGAAATATTATTTAGATATGGAAATTCATAAATTTCAATTGGTCGTACAAGTAATTGCTCAATATTTTTTCCAGTAATATGTTCGCAGAAAGAAATTTTAGTAATTGGAATATGAGAAAAAATAATTTCACCTGGATAGTATACTTTTTTAGAAGTCATTTTAAACTTTTTTCCTTCATAAACTAAACCAGATTTAATTGAAATTGTGTGAATGAGATTATTTTTTTGTTTAATTACAACAACTCCCGAAGTTTTGGAGAAAAGACCAGGAATAAGTTCAAAACCTTCAGAAATAAAATCGCCATGTTCAGCAAGTAAAATATTTAATTCACAATTTACTTTATAAACTTCTTCACCTAACCAGATAATAGTTTTATGAGAAACAACAGGTTTATAATTGTTCAAGAAGTTAACACGACTTAAATAATTAATAGTTGAATTTGGTTTGTAATTTTTATATACATTTTGGTGATCATAGTAAACTGTTCCACCCACTAATGTTTTAAACCTATTAGTGATTAAGGTAGCTACTTGATAATTTCTTGTTGCTTGTAAATATAACCGTAAATCTTTCTTTTGAATTTTTACTAAATATTTATCACCTTGTAAATTCAATAAATAATTTTTGTGCTGAATAGAATATCTTAATTTTTCTAACTTTGAATTAAAAAATGCATATTTATTATTTTTAATCCTAATTAAACGTTGATATAAATTTGATTTAGTATTGATAAATTCTACAGAGCCAGAATAATGATTAATGATTTTAGTTCTAAAGATATAACTTCTACAGTTTAATTTATAGTCAGAATAAAAATTAACAAATGAGTTAATTGGGCCATTATAAAGTTGTCCAGATAAAATCCACAATAATTTATTATTATTTAGTAGATTAATTTTTTTCTTTAAAACGGGCATAAAAATTTCACCACAGGTATCGCTTAAAATAGGTTTTACTTCCGTTTTAATCTGTCTATTTGTATTTAATAATTCACCAATAACAGTATCTTTCACAATATATTGATTGTTTTTAGGAAATAAAATTGTATTTCGTAAAATTTCAATTTGTACTAAATCTTGATCTTCATCGTCTGGAATTAAAATCACAGAACCAGAATTTTTTGTAATTAAAACGTCTTCACCCCGATTTGTTCTTAATAAGACGGTTTTTAAAGTTTTGTAAAATCTTATAACACCGTTAATAGGAGTAGTAATTTGTTGACGAGCTTCCGACGTAAAAATACCGCCGGTGTGAAATGTACGCATAGTTAGCTGAGTACCTGGCTCACCAATAGATTGACCCGCAAGAATTCCAATTGCTTCACCAATATCGACTAAATTCTCATTTGCTAAATCCCATCCATAACAGTTTTGACAAATTGCTCGATATAAATTACAAGTTAATGGTGAACGTATATAAAATTTCTTGACATTATATTCCTTAAATTTCTCAATAAGTTTTGGAGTGATTTGAGTACCTGCCGGAACCAAAATCCTATTTGTTTTTGGATCATGAATTGGTTTGCTTAAAACACGCCCTAAAATCTTTTGATAAATCAAATTTAGTGATTTCAATTCTTCGTTACTAACTGAAAACAAGAATGAGTGATTGGTCAAACAATCTTTTTCTCGAATTAAAACATCTTGTCCAACATCAATTAAACGTCTCGTTAAGTATCCAGAATTGGCTGTTTTTAATGCTGTATCAACAATTCCTTTTCTAGCACCATATCCAGACATCAAATAGTCAGTTATTGTTAATCCTTCCCTGAAATTTTTTTTAATCGGTAAATTCATTATTTCACCACTTGGGTCGGACATTAAACCCCGCATTCCTACTAATTGGCGAACTTGAGATAAATTTCCACGAGCACCAGAAAATGCCATAATATAGACGGAATTTAAAGGGTCATAATTCTTAAAATAATATATTACTTGTTCTTTCAAAGACTCGCTTGTTAGGCTCCAAGTATCAATAATTTTTTGAAACCTTTCAACGTCAGTGATTTTTCCTTTTAGATATATTTTTTCAGCATTTATAATTTCTTGATTCGCTTTTTCAAGCATCAAATTTTTAACAAATGGAATTTTTAAATCCTCAATACTAATAGAAATTCCGGCTTGACTAGCATATTTAAATCCAAGGTATTTCAATTCGTCAGCTAATGCACAAGCTTGCATTGAATCATAATTAGTAAAACTCCAAGCTAATAATTGGCGTAACTGTTTTTTTCCAATCAACGTATTTTGATATTTATAATTTTTCATAAAATTGATTTGCTATTTCACGTTATTATTTATAAAAAATTTAGGGTTTTTTGAATTATATAATTTAAAATGGCACGTCCTGTAGTTGTTTGTACATATTGAACAATTAATTGATTATCTTTAGTTTTACGAATCTGTAAATTTTCATAAAACTCAATTTTTGTTTCATCGTCTAAAATAGTTGTTTTAAGTAAAATTGATTCGTTTATTTCTTGTTCTTCCAATCTAATCCATATTGCGCTATGAATCTCTAATTTACTTTGGCTATAAGCTAGTATTACATCAGCAAGATTAGCAAAATAGTGACTTGAACCTAATAATCCATTAATGTTATTAACAGTTAAATAATAACATCCTAATACCATATCTTGACTCGGCATAATGATTGGTTCTCCGTTTGCCGGGGATAAAAAATTATATGGTGCTAACATCAACATATAACATTCAGCTTGAGCTTCTAAAGATAAAGGAATATGAACAGCCATTTGATCACCATCAAAATCAGCGTTAAAAGCTGAACAAACTAACGGATGTAATTTAATTGCTCGACCTTGAACCAATATAGGTTCAAAAGCTTGAATACCTAATCGATGTAAAGTTGGTGCTCGATTTAAAAAAATCGGGTGACTTTTTAAAACTTTTTCTAAAACCGGATCAATAATTGATTCATTTTGTTGAATTAAATTTTTAGCAATTTTCATATTACTTGCTAAACCTTGATTAATTAATTCACGAATAATAAAAGGTTGGAATAACTCAATTGCCATTTCATAAGGTAAGCCACATTGATTTAATCTTAAACTTGGGCCTACTACAATTACTGAACGACCTGAGTAATCTACTCTCTTTCCTAATAAATTTTGTCGAAAACGACCATGTTTACCTTTTATGATATCGGATAAAGATTTTAAAGGCCTATTATTTGCACTTAAAGCAATTTTACCACGTTTTCCATTATCAATTAACGTATCAACAGCTTCTTGTAATAAACGTTTTTCGTTTCTAATGATTAATTGTGGCGCATCAATTTCTAAAAGTCGAAGTAATCGATTATTTCTTGTAATAATGCGTCTATAAAGTTCATTTAAATCGGAAGTAGCAAATCGCCCGCCCTCTAATTGAATCATTGGACGAAGCGCAGGTGGAATAACTGGTAATATAGTAAGAATCATCCAAGCTGGGCTTGATCCTGTTCCAACCAAATTTTCTAAAATTCGAATTCGTTTTATAGCTTGTTCACGAATTTTATAAATACGCTGTTGTTCCCATTTTCTAAACCATCTTGATTCATCATAAATAGGCTTTTCTTTATTCAATACTTTCGTACAAACTAAAATAAAGTAACGCATGCGAAAAATTTCTGACTTTAGATTTAATTTTTCAAGCTCCCGTTTGATCAAAGGAGCACCGATTAAAAAATTAGGTGTTGCTCGTAATAAATATTTAGGAGTACTATAACGACGATTTTGGGGTTTTGGATATGGTTTTAATGGATAACCAGTATAACCTAATTCTCGACTCCTTCTATATTGCTGTAAATCCCAATGAATGCCATAAAATGAAATTTCATCTTCGGCAATGAAATAGGCAAGAGAGGCTAGTTTAATACGTTTCACTCGTTCATCCCATAAATCAACAACTGTTGAGGTTGTTAATTTAAGACCGTCACATTTTTTACAATTTTCTGAATGCGTTGTGTAAGTTGTATCCAGCTTTTTTTCAAATTCTTCTACTTCTAATAATAGAGCCATGAAATTTGGGCGACTATTTATATACCAAACATGAGTGACAGGATAAATTAAATTAATATACCCCATTCTATGACGTCGGACTCTTGATTCTGTTAGTTCAACGCCACATCTTTCACAAATTAAACCTTCATATCTCACACGCTTATATTTACCACAAGCACATTCTAAACTTTTACTGGGCCCAAAAATACGTTCACAAAATAATCCATCCATTTCAGGCTTAAATGTACGATAATTAATTGTCTCTGATTTTTGAACTTCTCCTACGAATTGGCCATTTGGTAATTTTCGATTTGCCCATTGTAAAATCCGAAATGGAGATGCCAGTTTAATTTTTATATAGTCAAATTCTTTTGTCGATTCTACCATTAGTAATATTAAAATGAAATATCGTTTATATTTGAAGTAGGGGAAAAAGTTTTGGATAAAGCATTATATTTTTCGATTAAATTGACTTCAACTTCATAACGTTTTGTGGAATTAAATCGATTAATTTTATATGTACTCATATCTAATCCAATAGAGCGTAATTCATGCAATAAAACTTTAAATGATTCAGGAATTCCGAATTTAGGAATTTGTTGACCTTTAACAATAGCATTTAAAGTTTCATTTCGACCTTGCATATCATCTGATTTTATTGTTAATAATTCTTTCAGTGTAAAAGCAGCTCCAAAACCTTCTAAAGCCCAAACTTCCATTTCCCCAAACCGTTGACCTCCATGCTGGGCTTTACCACGAAGTGGTTGTTGTGTAATTAATGAATATGGACCCGTTGCTCTAGCATGCATTTTATCATCTACTAAATGAATAAGTTTTAACATATAAGCATTTCCAACTGTAACAGGATTTTCAAACTCTTTTCCGGTTCGACCATCTATTAACACCATTTTACCAGGTGCATAAGGATTAAATAGCCAACTTTCATTTTTAGCAATGGACGCTTGCCGTAATTTTTTATTAATTAGAATGCGGGAAATTTCTAACCCATACATTTCATCAAATGGCAAAATTTTAAATCTCGCATTTAATTTGTCACCCGCTAGTCCTAACAGACATTCATACAATTGACCAACATTCATACGCGATGGTACACCTAATGGATTTAATAAAATGTCTAATGGTGTGCCATCGGGTAAAAATGGCATATCTTGGCGCGATAAAATACGCGAAATTATACCTTTGTTACCATGGCGTCCAGCAATTTTATCTCCGACTTGAATTTTTCTAATTTGAGCAATAAAAACATAAATTTTTTCAAATTTATATGTTAATTTCGTACGACGATTAAATGTTACCGTTTCAATAACCCGACCATATTCTCCATCTGACATTCTATAAGAGTTATCTTTTACTCCTTTAGCTTTTGCACCAAATATTGCTCGTAGTAATTTTGATTCAGGTAACTGTTCAGATGTGTTATTTGAAATAACTTTACCAACTAAAATATCACCCGGTCGAACAAATGTACCTACAGTAACTATTCCATCATCATTTAAATGCCTAATTTCTCGAGGGTTTAAATTTGGGATATTTTTTGTTGTTCGTTCCAATGTATCTGAATTTCGATCAATCTCAATTTTATATCTTTCAATATGAATAGACGTAAATACGTCGTCGTACACTAAACGTTCATTAATTAAGATAGCATCTTCAAAGTTATAACCTTGCCAAGGCATATAACCAATTAATACATTTTGACCTAGAGATAATTCACTGCTTGTAATCGCTGGTCCGTCAGTTAAAATTTGGCCAGATTTTACTTGTTCACCCTTCCAAACAATTGGGCGATGATTAATACAAGTTTGTTGATTTGAGCGCAAATATTTTTGTAATTTATAAGTTAATCTTTTGCCAGTTTTATCATTAACTACTATTTTATTGGCTGTTACTGAACTAACGACACCGTTTGAATAAGAATTTAAAGTCATACCCGAATCAATTGCAATTTGATTTTCTAAACCTGTCCCGACAATTGGTTTTTGAGGCAACAATAAGGGAACTGATTGCCGTTGCATATTCGAACCCATTAAGGCTCTATTTGCATCATCGTGTTCAAAAAATGGAATCAATGAGGCCGCTACTGAAACGACCTGAATTGTCGATATTGCAATAAAATCTACTTCAGAAGGTGTGACATTAACAAAATCTTGTTTGTAACGAACTGGAATAACATTCTTTGTTAAATAGTTATCCTTATTAGTTGCAATATCAGCAGGAGCAATTTTGTAAAAATCTTCAATATCGGCCGTTAAATAGACAGGCTGACCTGTTTTGACCACTTTACCGTTAATTACTCGCCAGAATGGTGTTTCTAAAAATCCTGACTTATTTACACGCGCACATGTCGTTAATGAAGCAATTAATCCAACGTTTTGCCCTTCGGGTGTTTCAATAGGACAAATTCGACCATAATGACTTGGGTGAATATCACGCACTGCAAAACTAATTCGATCTCTATCGAAGCCGCCTGGCCCTAGTCCACTTACACGTCGGCGATGTGTAAGTGACGATAATGGATTTGTTTGGTCCAGATATTGTGATAACTGACTTGAACCAAAAAATTCTCGAATACTTGCATTAACTATGTTAAAGCTTAGTAACTGACCCGAATCAATTTTATTAGTTTGGTTACGTAATTTTCTACCTAAACGTTGAAAACCAATTCTAAAAAGATTTTGTAATAATTCTCCTACAGATCGAACTCTTCGGTTTTTTAAATGATCAATATCATCTTGAACTGTTTTAGAAATAGTTAAATTAATTAGTTTATCAGTAATTGCAAAAATGTCTTCATACGTTATTGTTTGCAATCGTTCACTCATTTTTAAATTTAAACGACTATTAATTTTTAATCGCCCAACTCGACCTAAACGATAATAAGTAGGATCAAAAATCCTTGAAAATTCAGAAATATTTTTAAAATAACTTAAACCTAAATTAAACCTTGATAAAGGCTCAGAGAGACGTTTTGAATTAATTAATAGCGGTTTATTGAAATAAAAGAAATCAGCGTATTCTAAATTTTGATAAATTTCTAAATCAGTTAGACCCATTTCTTTTAATAAATAAAGAACTGGCTTTTGATTTATCTTGTCCAACTGAATAATGACTTCATCTTCTTGACTTTTAAGAGGATACTTATAAGAATTAATTTTTGTATTGCGTTGAAAACCGATACGAATCCACGATCCGTATTCTGGAATTACTGTTGCTGTATAAAGATCCTTTTCATCGTATTTTTTATTATAATTTGTTTTAATTTCATGATCTTTTCGATAAAGAAGAAATTGGGTTTTAGTTTTTAAATATTTATGACGATCAGACTTATAGGTTAATTTGTTTTTCCCAAAGACATATTTCAATTGTTCTTTTAGACTTATTGAGAAATAAATTGCTGGTTTTAAATTTTGTAACTGTGTTAATTCTTGAAAACTTTTCAATGTAAAGGTAGCTTTACTGATTTGTTTTTTCAAAAATAAAAAATTACTCATCTCAGTTAGCCATTCTCGGGGCTCTTTTGTAATTAAAAACAAATTTGAATTTAATTCCATTTGAGCCAATGTTTGAGAATTAATGATTAATTTGTTATAAATCATGGACAAATTTATGATTTGTTTATCCGAGAGATTTAAAATAGCATTCGACTTTGTGAATTTTGATAGTAAAATCGTTTTATCTTCATTAAATTTTGTTGTTAAACTGGATTGCAAAATTTCATACTTCATCAATGATGTAAGTAAAAAATTAAAATATTTAATTAAATAAATTTGTTTTTCATCTTGAAATTCAAAAGATTTATTCTTCAGTTTCAACCATTTTAAAAATAATTGAATTACGCGTTGTTTTGATTTTGATGAAAGTAATTTTGAGGCCACCCGATATAGTTTAAAAGATTGCAAAAAATAAAATGTTGAATTTTGTTGTTTCTGTTTTAAGTACTTAATTGAGTAATAATAAATGGAGTTACTTTGCCAGTGTGGGATTATTTTTTTTTTCTTTTTAACTGGATCGTAAATTGATGTTGGTAGAGGAAAGAATAAATCAAACTCAGAGATAAAGGCTTCACCGGATGGAATAAATGATCTTAGTTTATTAATATCAGTAGACAATTTTTTTTTAAATTGATTTCTAGTCTTTTGGTTTTTATTTTTTTCAAAATAAACGCCAGGACTTCGAATAATTTGACTGACAATAACGCGTTCACAACCATTTATTATAAAAGTCGCGTCTGTAGTCATAAGTGGCAACGTAATAATCGGAAATTGATTATGATACCTTATACTATTTACTACTTTATTTCTGACTTCAATTGGAATTACTAATTGAGCTCGATAGTTTCCGCTATATTTTCGTGCAATTAGTAAACTGTATGAAGGTTTAATTAAGCTATATTCTTCTCCAAACATAACATATTCAGTATTTTGACTGAAGTCTTGAATTCGGGAAAATAAAGCAAGTTCTTCTGTAAGCCCTTGAGTAATAAACCAACAAAAACTTATTCTTTGCATGGCTAAAAAATCTGGAAGAGCATTAGTATAATTCATATTTTTTTTCATAATTTTTATTAGTGAAACAACGAATAGAATATATTTAGATTCGTCAGTGACTAACCGTAAATTCTTAAAAATAAATGTTAAGAAAATTTAAAATTTTCTTAACGCGATAAAGTATCAACGAATCTAACTTATGATATTTTTAAAGACGAGGCTAATTTTGCCTTTTTTCGAGCCGCCGCATTTTTATGAAATACATTTTTTTTTGTTCCCTTATCAATTAGACTATAAACAGAGCTTAAAATTTTTTGTAATTTTTCTTTTCCTTCTGGACTTTTCGAAGTTTTGTAAATTTCTAAATTTTTTAAGAATACTTTAATTAATGTACGAACAGAACTTTTGTAAAAACGATTTTGTAAACGATTACGTTCATTTACTTGAATACGTTTTTGCGCGGATTTATTATTAGCCATATTATTATTAATTAATTAATAGTTGTTTTATAAATAAGGGGTTTTGACTAATATAATATATTTGACAAAAAATTAAAAGTTTTTATGATAAAAATTTTTAATTCTAATAATAACTATTAACCCTTGATAAGATAGAAAATTTTAGGCAAGATAGTAAGTAAAATTATTAGTCAACAATTTTATGGCAAAAAATAAAGGTACTCGAATCTTGATTACTTTAGAGTGTACTGAATGTCGTTCGAATTTAGAGAAGCGTTCACCTGGTGTTTCCCGTTATTCGACGCAGAAAAATCGTCGAAATAATCCAGAAAGATTAGAATTAAAAAAGTATTGTTCGCATTGTAATAAAACAACTCTACACAAAGAGATTAAATAAATTATGGTATCAAAAAAACAAAAATTGTCTCCAATTAGCCTAAATCAAAATATTGACTACAAAGATATCGATTTATTAACTTTATTTGTCACCGAACAAGGAAAAATTCTCCCACGTCGTGCCACTGGTGTGACGGTTCAACAACAACGAAGATTAGCGAAAGCAATTAAGCGTGCTCGTGTATTATCATTATTTCCTTTTGTAGCATCTAATTCTATTTAAAATTATTTAGAATCACTATATTTTAACATGTAGTGATTCTAAATGTTTAATTTATAAAATTTATAAGGAAAGTTCTATGGGAAATTTTATTGATAAAACATTCACAGTAATAGCAGATATTCTTTTAAAAGTTTTGCCAGCTAGTAAACAAGAAAAAGAAGCCTTTTCTTATTATCGTGCAGGTATGAGTGCTCAGTCAAAAGGTCGCTATGCTGAAGCTTTACAAAACTATTATGAAGCCCTACAAGTTGAAGAAGATCCATATGATCGTAGTTATACGTTATACAATATTGGTCTCATTTACGGTAATACAGGAAAATATACACAAGCTTTAGAGTTTTATCATCAAGCGTTATCCTTAAACGCGAATCTTCCTCAAGCTTTAAATAACATCGCAGTTATATATCATTCACAAGCTTTACGGGCTCAGAGTCTAGAAGAAGATGAATACATCGAATTATCAAAAGAACTCTTTGATAAAGCCGCGGAATATTGGATTCAAGCTCTTAAACTAGCACCAGATAATTATCCAGGAGCACGAAATTGGTTAAAAGTAACAGGTAGATTAAGTGATAATAACTAATTAATAATCGAATACGCTTTTCAAAAAATCTTATAAGTATCAAGAATTCAAATTATTTTGTTGTACAATGTTTAATAATTATTAAACTTGAAGTTTGATAAAATTTAAACTGATAAATAAAACCGTGAAAGTATATTTATTCTCAAGTATTTTAAATATGTTAAATCAAAAATGGTAAAAACTAATTTAAACAAAGGTTACGTTACTCAAATTATTGGTCCTGTATTAGACATTAAATTTTCAGAAGGAAATTTACCACCGATCTATAGTGCAATCAAAATTATCTTGGATGATAATACCGAAACAATTGTTGAAGTACAACAATTATTAGGTGATAATAAGGTACGTGCAGTGTCTATGCGTTCAACAGATGGTTTAAAACGTGGTGTAGAAGCAATTGATTTAGGCACTCCAATTAATGTTCCAGTCGGTACTCCAACGTTAGGTCGAATTTTTAATGTAATTGGTGAGCCTGTCGATGAGCAAGGCGAAGTTAAATATGATGAAACTTTACCAATTCATCGTGATGCTCCAGCATTCACTGAGTTAGAAACAAAACCATCAATTTTTGAAACTGGTATTAAAGTAGTTGATTTATTAGCACCATATCGACGTGGTGGCAAAATTGGTTTATTTGGTGGAGCTGGCGTAGGTAAAACGGTATTAATTATGGAGTTAATTAATAATATTGCAAAAGCTCATGGTGGTGTATCTGTTTTCGGTGGTGTCGGTGAACGGACGCGCGAAGGAAATGATTTATACGAAGAAATGAAAGAATCTGGTGTAATTAATGAAAAAAACTTTGCGGAATCTAAAGTAGCTTTAGTCTATGGTCAAATGAATGAACCACCAGGGGCACGTATGCGTGTTGGTTTAACAGCTTTAACAATGGCTGAGTATTTTCGCGATGTAAATAAGCAAGATGTATTATTATTTATTGATAACATTTTCCGCTTTACTCAAGCTGGTTCAGAAGTATCAGCATTATTAGGTCGTATGCCATCAGCGGTAGGCTATCAACCAACATTAGCTACTGAAATGGGTGCATTGCAAGAGCGAATTACATCAACAACGCAAGGTTCGATTACATCAATTCAAGCTGTATACGTACCAGCAGATGATTTAACAGATCCTGCTCCAGCGACAACATTCGCACATTTAGATGCGACAACTGTGTTATCCCGCGGTTTAGCAGCGAAAGGTATTTATCCTGCTGTAGATCCGTTAGATTCAACTTCAACGATGTTACAAGTGGGTATTGTTACAGAAGAGCATTATGCTACAGCAGAAAACGTAAAAGAAACATTACAACGCTATAAAGAATTACAAGACATTATTGCAATTTTAGGTATCGATGAATTATCGGAAGAAGATCGTTTAACTGTTGCACGTGCACGTAAAGTAGAACGCTTTTTATCTCAACCATTTTTCGTTGCTGAGATTTTTACTGGTTCACCAGGTGAATACGTTAGTTTAGAGGATACAATTAAGGGTTTCTTAATGGTATTAAACGGTGAATTAGATGATTTACCAGAACAAGCGTTTTATCTTGTAGGTAATATTGATCAAGCAATTGCAAAAGCAGAAACTCTAAAATAAGGAATACGACATATGGTTATGAACATTCGCGTTCTTACCCCTGACAGAGTAATTTGTTCTACAACAGCGGATGAAGTTGTTTTACCTGGTTTAACAGGTCAAGTCGGGGTATTAGATGGTCATGCAGCATTAATAACAGCTTTAGAGACAGGATTATTAAGAATTAAATTAAACGACAAATGGACACCAATTATTTTATGTGGTGGTTTAGCTGAAATTGATCGAGATCGTGTTACTGTTTTGGTGAATGATGTTGAAGAACTTACGGATATCGGATTAAGTGAAGCGACACAAGAACTAGAAAAAGCTACTTTAGCCGTTGAAAATGCGAAGACGAGTAAAGAAAGATTAGATGCTTCAGTTGAATTAAAAAAAGCAACTGCTCGTCTTGAAGCTGTGAATTATTTATCATAAATATTAATAATCTTCTAAGAACTCTTTTTGTCTAAATAATCTGTTTAACGATTATTTAGACAATTAAATTTAACAAACTATCACCAATAAATTTTTATTACATGACGACTAATTCTAATTTTAATTTTACGAATAATACAACAGTAACATTGGAATTACCTTTTTCAGAACATATTGAAGAATTAAGACAACGAATTTTTCTTGTATTTTGGATAATTCTATTATTAACGTCTGTATCATTTATTGAAGTCAAAAGTTTAGTTAAAATTTTAGAAATGCCAATTACAAATGTAAAATTCTTTCAAGTAGCTCCTGGCGAATATTTTATTTCAACTATTAAAATTTCATTTTACACAGGGTTACTTTTTTCAAGTCCATTTGTAATAGGTCAATTGATTCTATTTTTACTACCAGGCTTAACAAAAAAGGAAACAAAAATTGTTTTACCTTTGCTATTAAGTTCATTAGTTTTATTTGCATTAGGATTAGCTTTTTCATATTACACGTTAATTCCGGCTGCTTTAAACTTTTTCTTAAACTACAGTGAAGAAGTTTTAGAACCATTCTGGTCTTTTGATCAATATTTTGAATTCATTTTAGTTTTATTTTACAGCACTGGCTTAGCATTTCAGATACCGATTATTCAAATTTTAGTTGGGTTATTAAATATTATAACAGCTAAACAAATGTTGGGTGCGTGGCGGTATATAATACTAGTGTCGACAATTCTTGGGGCAATTTTAACGCCCTCGACTGATCCTTTTACACAGTTGTTGTTATCTTTAGCAATACTGTTATTATATTTATCAGGATTAGGTATCTTGTTTTTAATAAAGAACTAATTTATATAATAAAATATCCATACTTAAAAAATATTTAAACTATGGCAACTAACAAGTTTTTTAAAAGTCTTTTATTTGCTTTAACAATTGCTATAAATTCATTTGGTTTTTGCATTCAAGACGCAGTAGCATATCCAGTTTTTGCACAACAAAACTATTCAAATCCACGTGCTGCAAATGGTAAATTAGCCTGTGCAAATTGCCATTTAAATCAAAAAGCAATTGAAATTGAAGCACCCCAGGCAGTTCTTCCAAATTCGATTTTTGAAGTCGAAATTAAAGTTCCCTACGATACTACTAAACAACAACTCGGTGCAAATGGAAAAAAAGCTGATTTAAACGTTGGTGGAATTTTAATGCTACCTGAAGGTTTTAAATTAGCACCGAAAAATCAAATTCCAGCTGAAGTAAAAGAAAAAAATAAAGGTGTTTTTATTTCACCGTATAGTAGTGAATTTGATAATATCTTAGTAGTTGGACCAATTGCAGGAAAGACTCATCAAGAGTTAATTTTCCCTGTTATGGCTCCTGATCCAGAGAAAAATTCAGATATAAAATATTTAACGTATCCATTCTACGCTGGTGGTAACCGTGGCCGTGGTCAAGTATATCCCACAGGTGAAAAAAGTAATGTAAATGTATTTGGTGCAAATCAAAGCGGTCAAATAACAGAGATTACGGTAACTGAAAAGGGAGAGTCTACTATCTTAATTTTAAATTCAAACGGTAAACAAACATCACAAGTTCTTCCGGCTGGATTAATTTTAAGTATAAAACAAGGCCAAGTAGTAAAAGCTGACCAACCTTTAAATATTGATCCAAATGTTGGTGGTTTTGGCCAAGAAGAATCTGAAATTGTTTTACAAAATCCGATCCGTATTTATGGATATCTTGCATTTTGTTTTAGTGTATTAATAACACAAATTATGTTAGTATTAAAGAAAAAACAATTTGAAAAAGTGCAAGCTGCAGAATTAAACTTCTAAAGGTATTTCGATAATTAAGGAATAGAGCAAATTAATTCGCCTTATTCCTTAATTATCTTGAACTTATGTAGATAAGTTAATATAATTCATCTTCTTGATGTACTGAAATTGTACAATCTGATTTCGGGTATGCAATACAAGTTAATACAAAACCAGCTTCAACCTGATCATCATCTAAAAATGTTTGTTCTGATTGATCGATTTCACCAGCTGTTACTTTACCAGCACAAGTAGAGCATGCACCTGCGCGACATGAATAAGGTAATTCAATACCTTGCTCTTCAGCAGCATCTAAAACAAATACATCATCATTACAATCAATTGTTGTATTGATATCATGTTCTTCACTTAATAATGTCACTTTGTAAGTAACCATATAACTCCTTATGTTTAATAATTATAAAGTAAAATATTTTCTTCCACCTTACTACATTACATTATACTACGTAAATTTGATACAAAGAAATTTTTTTTATTAAAATTTTAAAAGATTTTAAATTCTATTTAAAAGTTTGTTTTAAACGACTAGCTTTTCCACGTAAATTTCGTAGATAGTATAGTTTCGCTCGACGAACTTTTGATGAACGTAAAACTGTAATAGAATCAATTTTTGGCGAATGAACTAAAAAAACACGCTCAATTCCGATACCCTGTAATATTTTTCGAACAGTAATTGTCATATTAATAGAACTATTTTTCTTTGCAATAATAGTTCCCTCGTAAAACTGAACTCTTTCTTTAGTGCCTTCGATAATTTTAACACCAATTCTAACATTATCACCAATTTTAAGTGTCGGAAGATCTTTTTTAATAAATTTACTTTCTATAGCATCTATTACCTTTTGAGTCTTTAACTTTAACATGAATTCTAACGATTATTGTAATTATTTTTATAAGAAAAAGCTTACAATTAGATCTAGAAAAAAACAACATTAAAATATATTTTCTGCATTCGACTGGGTTCGAACCAGTGACGTTCCAGAGGAAAACGGATTATGAGTCCGGTGCCTTCAACCACTCGGCCACGAATGCAAAAATGGAACTGATGGGAATTGAACCCATGTCCATTTAAAAATATCTAATGTACTCGTTCACAGGTATAGTTTCAAAGAACAAATGTTTAATAAAATTAGTCTAAACTACAAAGGTTTAAAGCCATTAGATGTAGTGAACAAAATTAGGTAATAAAATTTAGTTACTCAGTTAAACAGCAAATTGTAATAAATTTGAATAATTTTTTTTAATATTAAAAATTACTGCTTTAGAAACGAAAGAAATTATATTAATAGCATTTATTTAAAATTTTGTAGATTTTTACGAAGGATACAAGCTTCGCCCTGAATCATACATTAGTTATTTTTAAATGTCGAAACCAGATCAGCCCCACATATTTTTAAAATATTATAAAAATGGAACCATAAGCATGAAGGGAATCGAACCCTTGACTTCCAGAATCGGAATCTGATGCTCTATCCACTGAGCTACATGCTTTCCAGAACTATTACATTTTCACTTTAAAGCATACTAATCTATTATTAATAAAATTGTTTAAAAAGTGGAAATTTTTCCACTTTTTAAACAATTTTATTAATAATAGATTTTACCGCCGCCCCATTTTTCTGTTACAATTTTCGGTTGTAATAATATATGACCAGCCATGGCAGTTAAATCTTCATCTGTTACTGAACGCATACGAGGATAAATGTCCGCACTTTTGATACTTGGATGAACTTCAGCAATTGATTCTAAACCATCATATGTTGTTGGATTTTTTAAAAAATCAACCAAACCTGCTATGTTATCGCGACGAGGTGTCGCTAAACTTAATGCTTCTGGATCTAAACCTACGTTTGGATTTGTTTTTGTAACTCCACCAACATGGCAAGCACCACAAGTTGCATTAAATAATCTTTTCCCACGTTTAACTTGTTCAGGAGTTAAAACGATTGTTTTACCTGAAGAATCGACAACGACTGTTCGGGTTGCTTCGTCTAAATCAATAGCTGATGCCGTTCCTATAAAAATACTAAAAATAGTGAAAAATACTAAAGAAAAGAGTTGAGAAGACTTCTTAAACATAATTTAAAATTATTATTTACAAATTTGAAACCAAGATAATAAAACGAGAAAGTTTACTTCCTTTTTTCCTTTGTTAATTTTGCCATGTTAGCAATTAAACCCCGTAGTCGAATATTTTCCCATCCCGCTACTAATACTGTCACAATAATTAGAACTTGACTAAAAAGAAGAATTGGATCTAATCTCCAACCATGGATCATTAGAATACAACTGTATAATAGACCAATAGTGGCAAAAAAGATATCTTCATCTCTCGCTACTTCGGGCTTAACATTTCTAAGAAAATAAAGTATTAACACTCCCAAACTTACGATAATTCCTAAAAAAATATTTGGACCGAAACTAAAATTTATCATAATATAGCTAACTTTAAATAAACTTTATATTATATTAGCTAGAAATAGTATAAATAAATATGCGATTTATAAATTAAATCTGTAATTTTAATATGTACTTTATAAAAAATTAATTTTGTTGACTCTAAAATCAATATAATATCTAACTCTACTATATTACAAAACTAACTTCTCGTAACGCGATCACTTTGACTGATAAAAACTAAAACCCCGCCAATCGCTAATGCAATAAACGCACCAGCAAATAAACTAGCGATAAAACTTCCTAATGAAGGTGTCATTTTTTATTTCCTGTTGTTTAAAATAATAAGGTTAAAAATAGTAAGATTGACTACAATGAATATTGTATCAACTTTTGTAAAAAAAATATAATTAATATTAATCGAATCATATTTTTCATATTATTGAGATACTGACTAAGAAATTGACGAATAACTAAAACTAAAAAAAATTGGATCCGGCATATAGATATAGATTTAATACTAACCTTGATATTTTATTTTATGCTGCTATCTTACGATCCTGACATACTAAACAAATTCAAAATTATATCAAATACTATACCCAAAGCTTATTATAGGCAAATTTTGAAAAACCGTCAACTGCAAACTAATTTAAAACTTTATTGTAATTTTCTTTAGATCGTGCTACAATATATTTGGAAGCCCGGATAGCTCAGTTGGTAGAGCAGTGGATTGAAGATCCTCGTGTCACCAGTTCGAATCTGGTTCTGGGCATTAGCTAACTACATTTACGTCTGCGTCGTTTGCATTAAGAAATTTCGTTCTTTTTTCATCAAATTTTAATTTTACTGTTCCGACCGGACCATTTCGTTGTTTTGCAATAATGAGTTCAGTCAATTGTTTTGTCTTATCTAAAGATTTGTTTTCATTATAGTATTCATTTCGATAAAGCATTAATACTAAATCAGCATCTTGTTCAATAGAGCCACTTTCTCGTAAATCGGATAAAATTGGCTTTTTATCTAGTCTATTTTCAACATTTCGACTTAATTGGGATAAAGCAATAATCGGAACATTAAATTCCCGCGCAATCGTTTTTAAGGAACGAGTTATATTTGAGAGTTCTTGGACACGATTTTCACTCTTATTATCTGAATTTTGTAATAACTGAAGATAATCTATTATTATCAAACCAATTCGGTTTTGTTCAAATAAAATTGTTTTGATTTTCGATCGAATATCTTGAATTGATAAATTAGATGTGTCATCAATAAAAAACGGTAATTTAGAAACGATTTTTATAATTTTATTTAATTTAATCCAATCATTTTGATAAAGCTTGCCGCTTCGGAGGCGCATTTGATTAATATTTGTTTCCATTGCTAATAAACGATACATAATTTGTTCTTTCGACATTTCTAAGCTCAGAAATAAAACCGGTAGTCTCGAATTTTTAATTGTATTGATTGCAATATTTAATCCTAACGCTGTTTTTCCCATAGATGGTCGAGCTGCGATAATAATCAAATCCGATTTCTGAAAACCTTGTGTTAAAGAATCAAGGTCATAGAAACCGGAAGGTAATCCGAAAAGTGAAGGATTTAATGATTTTTCTTTTAACTCGAAAAAAATATTATTAAGTAACTCTGCACTACTAAATAATTTTTGCGAGGTAATTTCATTTGTTAAATTGAATAGCTTATTTTCAAAATCGCCTAATATTTGTTCAAGAGGAAGATTAGTAATATAACCTGAATTAATGACTTCATAACCAAGTTTAATTAAAGAACGTCTAATAAACTTATCTTTTACCAAACTAATATACTCTTCAAGGTAAACCAAATTAGGGATTTGACTCATTAATTCAATTAAAACTTTAACTCCACCAATTTTTTGTAAAAGCCCATTATCTTGTAAAAAAGTGAGTAAGGTTAGAATATCTATACACTTTTTATTCTTATATAAAATCATAACGGCTTTATAAATTTCTTGATGATTTTTAAAATAAAAAGCTTCATAGGGTAGTTTACGTAATGTTATTTCGATTGCTTCTGAATTAATGAGTAGACAACTAAGAATCATTTTTTCCGCTAAGAAATTATGAGGTAAATATTTATCGATAATTAATTGATCAACATTGAATGGAGTTTGTTGCATTTAATGAAATAAAAATATGGATTAAAATTTAGGCTTGTAATTTCAATTTATTAAGTTTACAATGAACTCGGGCGTCCTTAGTTCAGTTGGTAGAACGCTAGTCTCCAAAATTAGATGTCGAGGGTTCAAGTCCTTCAGGGCGCGTTTCTCTTTCTTAAGAGGTTTTTAATTTTTTAATATCATAGAACTTATTTTAGAACAACTATAACGTTTTGATTTCGAGTAATCAAGTTATAAGTCTATTAAATTAAAACGATTAAAATAATTATTAGCAAACTATAATATTATATTTGTATGGCCAAAAAAATTACTGCGTTGATTAAGTTAGCTTTACCTGCTAGTAAAGCGACTCCGGCACCGCCTGTGGGACCAGCTTTAGGTCAACACGGTGTAAATATTGCCGCATTTTGTAAAGAGTATAATGCTCGTACTAATGATAAAGCAGGATTAATTATTCCTGTAGAAATTTCAGTTTATGAAGATAGAAGTTACACATTCGTTTTGAAAACACCTCCTGCTTCAGTACTATTAGCAAATGCTGCAAAAATTAAGAAGGGTTCGTCGAATCCTAATACGGTAAGTGTTGGGTCAATAACAAAAACTCAGTTAGAAGAAATTGCAAACATTAAATTACCAGATTTAAATACTACGAAAATCAGTAGTGCTATGAAAATTGTTGAAGGAACGGCTCGTAATATGGGTATCTCCATTTTAGATTAAGTGAAGATTAAATAAATTTTTAACGGAGAAAAGTTATGCAGAAAGTGTCGCGTCGTCATAAAGAAAATTTCGAAAGAACGAAGAATATTGTTTATTCAAATATAGACGAGGCTATTGCCGTTTTAAAAGAAACAGCAACAACAAAATTTGTTGAATCAGTAGAATTACATGCTAATCTAAATATTGATCCAAAATATGCCGATCAGCAATTGCGTACGACTGTTACACTACCAAACGGCATCGGCAAGCAAGTAGTTATAGCAGTTCTGACAAATGAAGAAAATTTTGAAGAGGCTAAATCCTCAGGTGGGGATATCGTTGGAAATGATGAATTGATTGCTCAAATTACTCAAGGACAGATTAATTTTGATTTATTAATTGCAACACCCAACATGATGCCTAAATTAGCCAAATTAGGTCGAATGTTAGGACCCAAAGGCTTAATGCCCTCACCAAAATCAGGTACCGTTACTAGTACTCTGCAATCGACATTAACAGAATTTAAAAAAGGTAAGTTTGAATATAAGGCTGACAAAACTGGAATCGTTCATGTTAATTTTGGAAAATCAAATTTTACAAACGAACAACTAGTTGAAAATTTAAAAGCTCTATACCAATCAATTGAGCAAAATCGTCCGTCGGGTGTAAAAGGTAAGTACTTTAAAAGTGTATCAATTTGTACTACAATGGGACCATCCGTAAAGTTAGACTTAGAGATATTTGCATAAATTTTAGATTCATTTCATTATTTTACTCAAAACTAAAATTTTATAATATGATTTAAATTTATTATGTCAGAAAAAATTGATCAAATCGTTGAAGATTTAAAAACATTAACATTACTAGAAGCTTCAGAATTAGTAACAAAAATTGAAGAAACATTTGGTGTCGATGCTTCAGCAGCAGCTAGTGGTGGTGTTGTAATGGCAGCTGCTCCAGCCGTAGTTGAAGAAGTTGAAGAAAAAACAGAATTTAATCTAATGCTTGATGAAGTTCCAGCTGATAAAAAAATTGCTGTTTTGAAGGTTGTACGTAGTTTAACAGGTCTAGGCTTAAAAGAAGCGAAAGAATTAGTAGAATCAGCACCAAAACAAATTCAAGAGGGTTTAGGAAAAGACGCAGCAGAGGAAGCTAAAAAACAAATTGAAGCAGCGGGTGGTAAAGCTTCATTGACTTAATTTTAAATTTAGTTTTTGATGATTAATAAATTAACCATGATTGAAAATTTTGGTTAATTTATTAACACGTTAGTTGACAGCGACTATGAAGATATGTTATAATTTGTTTATATGTTGATACTCTAAGGAAATAATATATATACCGGTTGTTAAGTCTGGATCTAAATGTGATTTTGTAATTTTTTATCTGTCGCGGAGTAGAGCAGCCTGGTAGCTCGTTGGGCTCATAACCCGAAGGTCAATGGTTCAAATCCATTCTCCGCTAGAAATTTTCATAATTTTAATAAAAAATTTTTTTTTTTATTAAAATTATATAGTGAACGTTAAACATTTATAAAGTTTTACAGATGACATTAAATTTACAAACGCCGTTTCCTACTTTTGGTGGAAGTACTGGAGGCTGGTTACGATCAGCTGAAGTTGAAGAAAAATACGCAATTACTTGGACAAGCCCCAAAGAGCAAATATTTGAGATGCCAATTGGTGGAGCAGCTATCATGCGTAGTGGAGAAAATTTATTATACTTAGCGCGCAAAGAGCAATGTTTAGCATTGGGAACCCAATTACGTACATTTAAAATTAATGATTATAAAATTTATCGAATTTTCCCAAGTGGAGAAGTTCAATATTTACATCCAAAAGATGGAGTTTTTCCTGAAAAAGTAAATCCAGGTCGAACTGCCGTTAATAACCGCGATTTTTCGATTGGAAAAAATCCAAATCCAGCTTCTATTAAGTTTAGTGGAATAAATACGTATGAAAGTTAGTTAATATCTAAGATTAGTTTTGTTACTAATCTTTTGGCGAGATGGCAGAGTTGGTCGATTGCGTCTGATTTGAAATCAGATGAATCTTTACAGGTTCCGTGGGTTCGAATCCCACTCTCGCCTTTATTTTTTAAAATTGTTTTGCTTAACCGTGTCAAAATTTTCTGAAAATTTTTATGAATAAAGTTTACGATTGGTTCGAAGAACGTCTAGAAGTTCAAGCAATTGCTGATGATATTTCTAGTAAATATGTACCACCTCATGTAAATATTTTTTATTGTTTTGGAGGTCTTGTTTTAACGTGTTTTTTAATTCAAGTTGCAACTGGTTTTGCAATGACATTCTATTATCGACCTAGTGTTGTTGACGCATTTGCATCAGTAGAATATATTATGACGAGTGTCAATTTTGGTTGGTTAATTCGCTCAATCCATCGTTGGTCAGCAAGTATGATGGTGTTGATGATGGTGTTACACGTTTTTAGAGTTTATTTAACTGGTGGATTTAAAAAACCACGTGAATTGACTTGGGTCACAGGTGTCACTTTATCCGTTGTTACCGTTTCATTTGGTGTAACAGGTTATTCATTACCATGGGATCAGGTAGGATTTTGGGCGTGTAAAATTGTAACTGGTGTACCAGCGGCAGTTCCAATTGTAGGTGAACCTTTAGTTTTAATCTTACGTGGTGGAGAAAGTGTAGGTCAAAGTACATTAACACGTTTCTATAGTGCTCATACTTTTGTTTTACCATTGGCGGCAGCAGTATTAATGCTAACTCATTTCTTAATGATTCGCAAACAAGGTATCTCAGGCCCATTATAAAGGTGTTTTAAAGAAATTTTGAACATTAAATTTTTAACCAATTATAAAATAATTATTAATAAATTCTATTATGTCAGTCATTAAAAAACCAGATTTAACTGATCCAAAATTACGTGCTAAATTAGCTAAAGGTATGGGCCATAACTATTATGGAGAACCAGCATGGCCAAATGATCTTTTATATGTCTTCCCACTTACGATGTTAGGAACATTAACATGCATTGTAGGTTTATCAGTTTTAGCACCGACTCAACTAGGTGAACCAGCTGATCCATTTAATACACCATTAGAAATTTTACCAGAATGGTATTTTTTCCCGACATTTAATTTATTACGCGTGTTACCGAATAAATTATTAGGAGTTTTAGCAATGGCAGCAGTTCCTTTAGGATTAATCACGGTTCCATTTATTGAAAACGTAAATAAATTTCAAAATCCGTTTCGTCGCCCGCTTGCGAGTCTAACTTTTATTTTTGGGTTTTTTACAGCAGTTTGGTTAGGTATAGGTGCATGTGTACCAATTGACAAAGCTATTTCCTTAGGTTTTTGGTAAACAAAAGATTTTGATCACTATCTATTAATTTGTAGTGATCAAAATCTTTTGTCTAAATTTTAATGATTTAGTAAATTCATTTGGATAGCAATCCCAAAATAAATAAATATACCAAAACCAGTTAAAATATTTAACGATCGTTGGGCTGAACTAGGTGAGCCCAATAGTTCGCTTTTTGTAGCAAAACTTGCTAATCCGACATTTTCTTGTGGGATTCGTAAAAAAATAATGACAATTAAAAATAGACTGATAGCAAATGCAAATAGTTTTAACATATTTTTGGACTAATTTAAAAATTTTACACTATGAATGACTAACTATTTATAAAAATCTAAAGTAGTTTTAATCCTCAATTTCAAAGATCTCTCTAAATACCTTACCCACTTTATCACCTGAATCAATTGTTTCTAATGGATCTTTTCGTAGTCTATGACGTAAGCATAAAGTAATAATACTAGCAATATCATTTATAGTAACTTTATCACGTTTATGATATGCTGCATGAGCTTTTGCAGCCCGATTTGTTACAATATCACCACGTAGTCCATCTACATCTAAGCGACTACATACTTCTGAAATTTTAACCCGTAAATCGTAATCAATTTCAACTGTTGGAAGTAATTTTTGAGCGGCTACGATTCGGTCGCGTAATTCTTGTTGTTGAATTTCGTAATTTTCAATCCATACCATTGGACTTTGGTCAAATGATGTTCTTTCTTCTACAACTTTAACACGTAACATAGGATCTTTTACGGTTCTAATCTCAGCGTGCATACCGAAACGATCGAGTAACTGAGGACGTAACTCGCCTTCCTCGGGATTTCCTGATCCAACTAAAACAAAACGTGCTGGGTGACGAATTGAAATGCCTTCGCGTTCAACTGTGTTCCAACCAGATGCTGCAGAATCTAATAAAATATCGACAAGATGATCGTCTAATAAGTTTACTTCGTCTACGTAAAGTAGTCCTCTATTTGCTTTAGCTAATAGACCTGGTTCAAAAGCTTTTATACCTTCAGTTAAAGCTTTTTCAATATCAATAGTCCCACATACTCTATCTTCAGTTGCTCCCAGAGGCAAATCAACCATTGGAATCTTGATAAATTCCGTTTCAATAGCTTCATCGTTCTGAATTGCTGATTTAACTTCGTTTCCCATTAAATCAAGATCTGATTTATGTGAATTGAATGGATCATCTTTAACTACTTCAATTTCTGGAAGTAAATCAGCAATTGCGCGAATTGTTGTTGATTTTCCTGTTCCTCGATCCCCCATAATCATAACTCCACCAATTTTTGGATCAATTACGTTTAATTGTAAAGCCAATTTCATTTCTTCTTGGCCAACAATTGCTGTAAAAGGAAATACGGGAGTAGTAAATTTTTTTAAATCTTTGGTTACCATAACTTATTATCGATTATTAATGTAAACGGTTTTTAAAATAATAATTTCTTTTTAATAATTTAAAGAACAATTATTCATATAATGTCGAACCTAATCTAATCGCTAAAATTCCGGCTAATAACGCAATACATAGCACTGTATAAATTTGTGAATCGTAAATCATCAAAAACTCCTTATTTCCAATTAAATTTGTTTTGATTCTAAAGAATTAAATATCCTAAATGATAATAAAATATTTCTACAAATACTTTAACTTCGTATATGTAATTGTAAATTAAATTAATAAAATCATTTAATTTAATTTAAGTAAATTTTTTTACCAACTTGATTTTGTTACACCTGGTAATAAGCATTGATGAGCCATTTCACGAAAAACGTGACGTGATAAACCAAAATCACGAAAAACTCCACGTGGACGTCCTGTTTTCCAACATCGATTTCGAATTCTTGTTTTTGCACTATTGCGTGGTAACTTCTGAATTTTTGAATGAAGTTCCAATTTTAAGTTAAAACTTTCTTCAGTTTGGTATTTTTTTAATAAAGTTGCACGTTTCAAAGCATATTTCTTGGTTAGTTTAATACGCTTTTTCTCACGCTCTATCATACTTTTCTTTGCCATAATTAATAGTTTTTTGTTTGAATAGAGAATTTTTGGAAATTTAATAAGGGTCAGTGTTGAGTTAATCTTATTCTATATTAAAAATTTTAGCAAGTTAAAGTCAAAAAATTCATAGTTAATTTATTACTAGAATTACGTTAATTTAGAAGTTAAAAACTCTAGTTTTTCTGGACTTTTCAAGCCTATTGGTATACAAAATTTGTCTCAAACAAAATTAAATTGATTTTTTATCTTAATTTTTTTTCATCTTGGCTTATAATGTTATAATAGCTAACTTTTATGTAGTTTAGTTGTAAGAAAGTCAAAAACCATTATTATATTGAGGAATCTATTACTATGGCATTACCATGGTATCGTGTTCACACTGTTGTTTTAAATGATCCAGGAAGATTAATTGCTGTTCACATTATGCATACAGCTTTGGTTGCAGGTTGGGCTGGATCAATGGCCTTATACGAATTAGCTGTATTCGATCCATCAGATCCAGTTTTAAATCCGATGTGGCGTCAAGGGATGTTTGTTATGCCATTTATGACAAGACTAGGTATTACTGATTCTTGGGGTGGTTGGAGTATTACTGGTGAAAGTGTATCTAACCCTGGTCTTTGGAGTTTCGAAGGTGTAGCATTATCGCATATTGTTTTGTCAGGTATGTGCTTTTTAGCTGCAATCTGGCATTGGGTTTATTGGGATTTAGAATTATTCCGTGATCCACGAACAGGTGAACCTGCTTTAGATTTACCAAAAATCTTTGGTATTCATTTATTTTTATCAGGTTTATTATGTTTTGGTTTCGGTGCATTCCACGTAACAGGTTTATTTGGTCCTGGTATCTGGGTTTCAGATGCGTATGGAATCACAGGTAAAGTACAACCAGTGGCGCCATCGTGGGGTGCAGACGGATTTAACCCGTTTAACCCAGGTGGTATTGCTGCGCACCATATTGCAGCAGGTCTCTTCGGTATTCTTGCAGGCGTTTTCCACTTAACAGTTCGTCCACCACAACGTTTATATCGGGCTTTAAGAATGGGTAATATTGAAACAGTTTTATCTAGTAGTATTTCGGCCGTTTTCTTTGCAGCGTTTGTAACATCAGGGACAATGTGGTATGGAGCTGCTGCAACACCAATTGAATTATTTGGCCCAACACGTTATCAGTGGGATAGCGGTTATTTCCAACAAGAAATTGAGCGTCAAGTTGAAGCTTCAGTAAGTGAAGGTTTATCGGAAAGTCAAGCATGGTCAAGAATTCCAGATAAATTAGCCTTTTATGATTATATTGGTAATAACCCAGCTAAAGGCGGTTTATTCCGTGCGGGTCCGATGAATAAAGGAGATGGTATCGCAGAAGCTTGGCTAGGTCATCCAATTTTCCGTGACAAAGAAGGTCGTGAGTTAACTGTACGTCGTATGCCAGCTTTCTTTGAAACATTCCCTGTAATTTTAGTAGATAAAGATGGTATTATTCGAGCTGATATTCCATTCCGTCGTGCAGAATCAAAATATAGTATTGAACAAGTGGGAGTAACAGTTGATTTTTACGGTGGTAAATTAAATGGTCAAACATTTAAAGATGCACCAACCGTTAAAAAGTTTGCTCGTAAATCACAATTAGGTGAAGTTTTTGAATTCGATAGAACAAGTTTAGAATCAGATGGTGTGTTCAGAAGTAGTCCACGTGGTTGGTATACCTATGGTCATGCTAACTTTGCTTTATTATTCTTCTTTGGACATCTATGGCATGGTGGTAGAACAATTTTCCGTGACGTATTTACTGGAATTGGTGCTGAAGTTACGGAGCAAGTAGAATTTGGTGTATTCCAAAAACTTGGTGATAAAACAACGAAAAAACAGGGTGCTGTATAAAATACAGTTAATCTTTTAAGTTCTTTATATTAAAATAGGATCAAACAATGGAAGCGTTAGTTTATACATTTTTACTTATTGGCACCTTAATCGTAATTTTCTTTGCCGTATTTTTCAGAGAAACACCTCGAATTATTAAAAAATAAAACCAATTAAAATGGTTTTATTTTTTTAATCCTCATGTTCTTCGAATGGATCACGTAAATTTTTTGAAGCGGGTCCAAAAGCCGTATAAACAGAATATGTGGTAATTCCTAAGAGTAGACTTGAGACAAAAATTACGATAATAGTTGCTGTTTCCATGTTATATAATATTAAAACTAACAGTTTAACATTATATAACATATAGTAGAAAAATTAATTTATTAAAAAATAAATCTTTTTATGGCATTACGAACAAGATTAGGTGAACTTTTACGCCCGTTGAACGCTGAATATGGTAAAGTTGCACCAGGTTGGGGAACAACTCCAATTATGGCTGTAGTGATGGGTGCATTCTTAGTATTTTTATTAATCATTTTACAAATCTATAATTCATCGTTAATTATTGAAAATGTAGATGTAGATTGGACAAATGGTATTGTGTAATACCAAAAAAATAATTTAAAAGGTTTTAGTTAGACCTTTTAAATTATAAAACTTAAATAAATTAAAAATATAAATCTATGGATATTCTAAGTTTAGGGTGGGCCGCTTTAATGACTATGTTTACATTTTCGTTAGCGTTAACGGTTTGGGCTAGAAATGGCTTCTAATTATTTAAACTTTTTATAACATTTTAAATTGAAAATATTATGGAATTAATAAAACAAATATTCCCGTTTGCAAATTCGGAAATTATTACAGCAGCAGTTGTATGTTTCTCTATGACTTTATTCGGTCTTTCACTAGGCTTCGGTTTGTTAAAAGTTCAAGGTGAATAAAAATTCATTTAATAATAATATTTATTATATTATTATTAAATTTGAGGTTAAAATCGGGACTGACGAGACTCGAACTCGCAACTTCCGCCGTGACAGGGCGGTGCTCTAACCAATTGAACTACAATCCCAGTTATGAGTATGAATGATGTAACCTATAACATACTAGATTTTCTTTGACCTGTCAACTATTTTATATTTTATTTAATCGTTAGAAAGGAGAAACAGGGATTCGAACCCTGGGTACAAAAAATTGTACGATAGATTAGCAATCTATTGCTTTCGACCACTCAGCCATTTCTCCCGAACTAAGAAACTAAATAACAAGCTTATTTTTTTCTAAAATTTAGTTTAAAAGTAGATGGCTCTGGTGGGATTTGAACCTACGACCTTGGGCTTATGAGTCCCCTGCTCTAACCACTGAGCTACAGAGCCTTATATCACTCTACTACAATAGATTCTATCATAGATTAAACAAAATATAGTATTAATTTAGCTAATCTATGGTAAAATAAAATTTAATGAATACTTAAAACTATACACAATATATTAAAACTTAATGGCTGTAAATTTTATATGAGTGATTTCTGGACTAATATTTCACGTTATCCTAGATTTTTTATTAGTAGTTTAGCTGGCTCAATTTTAATTATCCTAACACCGTTTAAAAATTTATTAAAAATTCAAAAATTTCAAATTTTAGTCCCCATTTTACTGTTGAGTTTTGTAATTTTACTAGCTTTTATTCTTATTAACATGACTGCAATCTAAAAAAGTTTTCAATTTCTGAGTAAAAATTAATACTTCTTTCATAAAATTTGAAATTGGGCCGAGTTGGATTCGAACCAACGTAGCGTGACGCAGCGGATTTACAATCCGCCCCCTTTAACCACTCGGGCACCGACCCATGTTGAAGAGTATTCTAACACAATTAAGATTAAAAAACAATATTAGAATTTTAATAAAAACATTTTTAGAATTCTGATATTGACGTTAGTTTTATTTTTTCGTATATTTCTGGGTGTGCATAGCTAACTAGTATATGTATTGAATAATGGGTAATTAACTCAGCGGTAGAGTGTCTGCCTTACAAGCAGAAGGTCACAGGTTCAAATCCTGTATTACCCATATTTTAGGGCCTATCGTCTAACGGATTAGGACAGAAACCTTCTAAGTTTCCAATGTAGGTTCGATTCCTACTGGGCCTATTAACAAATTTAAACAAATTTTTATTATAATTTGACTCTCTATTTTAAGATTGTTTAGACACATTGGCCGGCTAATGAATTTACACTTGTTACCAATACTAATGACTAATGGACACTCGACTAAGATAAACTAAACTCTCATTTTAATTTGTTTGATCTCTTAATTTTTACTCGAGATAAACAAGTTCTTAGATTGAAAAACTATTTAGAATAAAAATTAAATATCAAAAGCTGGTGAAGGGATTTGAACCCCCAACCTACGGATTACAAATCCGTTGCTCTACCATTGAGCTACACCAGCACTTCTACACCGTATTATACTATACCATACTATTTCCAGTCTAGTCTTTAATTTAAATAAAAAAGATTTTTAAAATGGGTATTAAAATCTTACAAATTTGTAAGATTTTAACCGACTAAATTTCAAATTGATTACCACGACGATATTGCAAAAATGCTGCAACAAATAAACCAAGTGCCGATACAGTGATCAATCCCAAAACGATACCAGATAATAAAGGTTCTACCATTGATTGTTATCCTTTAATTTTAATGTAAACGTGAATACTGTCCTATAAATGATTATACAGTAACAAGTTTCTATTAGAAAGTTAAAATTATCTAAACCCAATAGCAGCTTGCCATACAAAAGCTAATAATAAGAAAAAGACAGGGATGATTGGTAGCACATCTACAATGGGACTAAAAACAACATATGCTTCTGGCAAACGAGACAATAATAAAGTTTCCATAAGTAAAGATATTATATTTATATATAAATTTTCGAAGATTAATAATATTAATTTTAGTATAAAACTGTTGAAAATTTTAATTTATATTAATCTTTTGATTCTATTCTTTTTTCATATACAATTCATAGTATCAATTTCTTAAATTGATATATATATATAAATTAAAATTTCTTTAAAAATAAAAGTATGGCAGCTTCATTTCTACCTGCAATTTTAGTTCCCATTGTTGGTTTAGTTTTTCCAGCTTTAAGCATGGCATTATTTTTCATCTACGCTTCAATTGATGACATTAGTTAGATAGTTTTTTAGATTCTCAGTACGAACAAGTAATGAGAATCTAAAAATATTTATTCTAAAATTTTTTATAATTTCTATTTTTTCAATAATAAATAAAAATTATAAACTACTTAGAAAAGAATTAATGTATAATGGTGATTACAAGTTGATAAGACCAGAATAGAATTTTTATTTGTCTATTCTATAAATAATTTAATTAAAGGATTATTAAAATATGACCATTGCTATTGGGCAAAACCAAGAACGTGGCATTTTTGATCTAATTGACGATTGGTTAAAGAAAGATCGATTTGTTTTCGTTGGTTGGTCAGGTTTATTATTATTCCCGACAGCGTATTTAGCTGTTGGTGGTTGGATGACTGGTACAACATTTGTTACATCGTGGTACACTCATGGTTTAGCAAGTTCATATCTTGAAGGATGTAACTTCTTAACTGCTGCTGTTTCGAGTCCAGCTAACAGTATGGGTCATTCGTTATTGCTTTTATGGGGCCCTGAAGCGCAAGGTGATTTCACACGTTGGTGTCAAATCGGTGGTCTTTGGACATTTGTCGCTTTACACGGTTCATTCGGTTTAATCGGATTCTGTTTACGTCAATTTGAAATTGCACGTTTAGTAGGTATTCGACCTTATAATGCAATTGCGTTTTCAGGTCCAATTGCAGTATTTGTTTCAGTTTTCCTATTATACCCATTAGGTCAAGCAAGTTGGTTCTTTGCGCCTAGTTTTGGTGTTGCTGCAATCTTCCGTTTTTTACTATTCTTACAAGGTTTCCATAACTGGACATTAAACCCATTCCATATGATGGGTGTTGCTGGAATTTTAGGTGGTGCTTTACTTTGTGCTATTCATGGTGCAACAGTAGAAAACACATTATTTGAAGATGGTGATGCTGCAAATACATTCCGTGCGTTCACGCCAACACAATCAGAAGAAACGTATTCAATGGTTACAGCGAATCGTTTTTGGTCACAAATTTTCGGTGTAGCTTTTTCAAATAAACGTTGGTTACATTTTTTCATGCTATTCGTACCAGTGACAGGTTTATGGACAAGTGCTATTGGTATCGTTGGTTTAGCATTAAATTTACGTGCTTATGATTTTGTATCACAAGAATTACGTGCTGCTGAAGATCCTGAATTTGAAACGTTCTATACAAAAAATATTTTATTAAACGAAGGTATTCGTGCTTGGATGGCTGCACAAGATCAACCACATGAAAACTTTGTATTCCCTGAGGAGGTATTGCCACGTGGAAACGCCCTTTAATAGTAGTATAGCAGGCCGCGACATCGAATCTACCGGATTCGCTTGGTGGAGTGGAAATGCTCGGTTAATTAATGTTTCAGGTAAGTTATTGGGTGCACACGTTGCACATGCTGGTTTAATGGTATTTTGGGCTGGAGCAATGATTTTATTCGAAGTTTCTCACTTCGTACCTGAGAAACCTTTATATGAACAAGGTTTCATTTGTATGCCACATTTAGCAACTTTAGGTTACGGAATTGGCCCTGGCGGTGAAATTACTAACACTGTCCCATATTTTGCTGTAGGTGTAATTCATTTAATTTCATCAGCTGTTTTAGGTTTTGGCGGTATTTACCACTCATTACTTGGACCAGATACATTAGAAGAATCATTCCCATTCTTTGGTTATGACTGGCGTGATAAAAACAAGATGACAACTATTCTAGGGATTCATTTATGTCTTTTAGGTAGTGGTGCTTTTTTATTAGTTGCTAAAGCAATGTACATTGGTGGTGTTTATGATACTTGGGCACCAGGTGGTGGCGATGTTCGTTTAATTACAACACCTACATTAAACCCAATTGTAATTTTTGGTTATGTATTCCGTTCACCATTTGGTGGTGACGGTTGGGTTGTATCAGTTAATAACATGGAAGATGTTATTGGTGGTCATGTATGGGTTGGTGTATTATGTATTACTGGTGGTATTTGGCATATTTTCACAAAACCATTTGCATGGGCTCGTCGTGCTTTTGTATGGTCAGGTGAAGCTTATTTATCATATAGTTTAGCTGCAATTTCATTAATGGGTTTAACAGCGTCATTATATTCTTGGTATAACAATACAGCTTATCCGAGCGAATTATATGGCCCAACAGGTCCTGAGGCTTCACAAGCACAAGCATTCACGTTTTTAGTTCGAGATCAACGTTTAGGTGCTAATGTTTCATCAGCACAGGGTCCAACTGGTTTAGGTAAATACTTAATGCGTTCACCTAGTGGTGAAATCATCTTTGGTGGTGAAACAATGCGTTTTTGGGATTTACGTGCACCGTGGGTTGAACCATTACGTGGTCCAAATGGTTTAGATATCAACAAAATTAAAAATGATATTCAACCTTGGCAAGAACGTCGTGCAGCTGAATATATGACACACGCTCCATTAGGTTCACTTAATTCCGTAGGTGGTGTAGCGACAGAAATTAACTCAGTTAATTATGTTTCTCCTCGTTCATGGTTATGTTGTTCTCATTTCTTCTTAGGATTCTTTTTCTTAGTTGGTCACTGGTGGCATTCAGGTCGTGCTCGTGCGGCGGCTGCTGGTTTCGAGAAAGGTATTAATCGTGCTAATGAACCTGTGTTATCGATGCGTCCTATTGATTAATAATCACTTTTATTCTTTACTCAATATATGTTGAGTAAAGAATAATCAAATATTTAATAATTAATTTTAAGCAAGATATAAGAAATTTTTTGTAATAAATCGATTAAATATTTTGTTAAGTTCAAAATTGGGTTGCCTGGGACTCGAACCCAGAACTATTCGGTTAAAAGCCGAGTACTCTACCATTGAGTTAGCAACCCTTACATAATATATTACATGAACTTGCAAAAATATTAAAGTATTTCTTAAAAAAAAATTGTATTTTTTAAAACTATACCAACTACAATATTAATTAAAATAATATTTTTACTTTATTAGTTTTAAAGTAGAATAGAAAATAACATTATCGGTTATTTTATTACTTAAAATTTTATTAAAAATTGACAAATAAGGATTTAAAAAATGATTAATTGGCAAGTTCTAGGACAACTAATAGCGACAGGGACTATCATGTTAGCAGGCCCAGCAGTAATTGTTTTATTAGCATTAAAGAAAGGTAATCTTTAGTACTATATTTATTTTATTCGAATCATCAATATAAAAATTTTTTAAAAATACTTATGATAACTGCTTTAACGGCTTTATTGGTTTTAATTTCATTAGGTTTAATTGTGACGGTTCCAGTAGCATTAGCGACTCCCGGTGAATGGGAAAATTCCAAATCTGATTTTACAAAAGGTTTTCAGGCTTGGGTTGCACTGGTTCTTGTAATTGCGGCAGCTGATGGTGTTGCATCATCACTTTAATAATTTAGAAATTATAGTTTAACTATAATTTCTAAATTATTTTAAAAAGAAAGTATTGACAAATATTATCCGCCTTCTGTATTATGTGTGTAAGGTAAGTAATTCGTTTAAAACTTTGTTAGCGGGCATAGCTCAGTGGTAGAGCGCAACCTTGCCAAGGTTGATGTCGCGCGTTCGAATCGCGTTGCCCGCTTCAACAGTGTTAAACCAATTATTAAATTAGATTGTAAATTTTTGGTCGTTTGCCCCCATCGTCTAGAGGCCTAGGACAGCTCCCTTTCACGGAGCAGACAGGGATTCGAATTCCCTTGGGGGTAATTTATATATATATAAATATACAATTTAACAACTTTTTAAACTTTTTATAATAAATATGTACCGTTGAAATAGTATAGTTATATCAAATAATGTTTCATAATTTAATTAGATCATCATAAAGTAATTATTTTCTTGATTTGAGATTCGTACTAACTTTTTTCTTACAGGAGAGTTTGGTCCAAAATTTTTCCTCAAATTATTTTTTTGTCTAGTATAGAATATTACTTAGACTAGTTAACTTGTATACGGTGAATTAAGTCAGTGAATTATTTATAAAACCTTGATCTTTATACAAAAATTCAGTATGTTTGGGGAATAAAATATTTAACTTTTTAAACTTTTAAATTAATGGATTAGTAGAACTAATTTATGCTATATTTTTTTAGACTTTTATTTCTTTTAATCAACATTGATCAAGAAACAGTCTTAAATTGGTTTGGAATGGAAGATCCTGCAAAACGAGAAATTCGACAAGCAGCAACAAATGGATACGATTTTAATCTTTCTAATTTTGAACCTTCTGCAGATGTCTCATTAACTACTCTTCGATTAATCGTAGAGGGTTTATGGGAAAAAATTCAGGATGGGCTAACTTTAGCTGATATTGAGAATGTTCTTTTTTTCATTCTTTTTGTCCGTTTTGTTATTCTTACATTACGATACAATTTAAAGACTTCATTTTATATTACATGTATTGGACTTTTTGCTGGTTATTTGTGGTATCGACATCTAATCGATTTAATTTCAATGTATCGAAGCGTATTATTGAAGCTTCCATTTTTACATAAATTGGGAATGGATGCCGTCCAATTGCGCTCATTACAAAGGCAAATGGTTTTAACTGATTTAAAATTAGGCGAAAATGTACATTGGTATAATCCAGGGCAAATTATATATTATGCTCTTACAAAAGGTGTTACTAACATAGATCCTGAGACTGGACTTCGATATTATATTGATCCAATTTCAATGATTGTATCAAACTTGCAAGAACCAAATAAATCAAATATTCTTCCTCTCTATTATAAAATTTATAATAAGATCATACCAAAAATCTATGAAATTTGTAGTAAATTTTGGACACAACTTTCTGGAGTTGCAGCATACGCGGTTATAACTCGAATAGGAAAACGATATTGCCCATATTTAGTTAGATGGCATTGGACATTTTTACTTATAATAGGTATGGTTGAACAAATTTTTATCTATTTTATTTATCGTGTATACTATTTTCAAACATTTGTATTAATTCCACAAACAGAGTCATATGCTAATTATATTGATCCCAACTTAATTTTACAAATTAATGTTTTAAATGGAATTATTGCATGTGTCGTTTTAGCTCATATTGGTTTTATTATTTTTGGTCTATTTCATGCTATTTGGGGTCAATATTTTTATATGCCATTTTTTGTCGAAAATACAGAACTTCATATTGGACCAAGACCAAAAAATAGTCTTTATAGCGGAGGCCAGACATCGTGGCAAGATCCTAATGAAAAAGAAAAAAACTTAAAACGATTTTTACCAAAGTTGTGGTACGGTTGGTTTGGACGCGGAACAAATGGTAGATGGAAGTTAGAGAATAGATTAGGTCGAGTAATGAAAAAATTTATGAAAAGATTGAAAAAACAGTTCAAAAATTGATAACAAATTATTTAACATCTGTTTTTGCTAATATCCATTAAAATACGTTTAATGGATATTAACAGATAGTATATTATAATGATGAACCTAAACCAGAATATGAACCATAGATAAATAAACCAAGCATCGTAATTACTGCTAAGCCACCTACTAAACCTACAAGCCATAAAGGTATTCTACCAGTATTTGCCATTTTGAAAAGCTCCTATGATATTAATATTAATTAAAGAAATAACTTGAGAATAGAACTGCTAAAACAAAAATTAATAAAAGTCCCCAATAAAGAGAAGTTCTATTCAATTCTACTGCTTGCTTATTTGGATTTGGACCTGTCATAAAAAATTACCTCGTGTCTATATATTGTATATGAATTTATCGTTGAATGAATTGCATTGCTGTAATACCACCTAAGAAGAATACTGTTGGGATTGCTAATCCATGAATTGCTAACCAACGGAAAGTAAAAATAGGATAAGCTACAGGTTGATTAATATTTTTTGCCATTTTTTTACCTCAATTATAAACCTTTAGTTAAATCTTCTAATTCTTGTTTCGCACTAAATCGATCGTTTACTAATGGAATTTGTTGACGATCTTGTGTGAAATATTCATTTGGGCGTGGAGTTCCAAATACGTCATATGCTAAACCAGTACTAACGAATAACCATCCTGATACAAAAAGAGATGGAATAGTGATACTATGAATAATCCAATAACGTACACTAGTAATAATATCCGAAAACGGACGTTCACCCGTAGATCCACCAGACATATAGATATTCTCCTATAAAAAAAAGATTGTTGCTCAGTCTAAGTTTAATCTTAATATGGTGTAGTTATGTAAAGCGGGCAGGGGGAATCGAACCCCCATCATTAGCTTGGAAGGCTAAGGTTTTACCACTAAACTATGCCCGCATAACCTCATTATAGAATTATACGGGCCGAAAAGCAATAAAATCTTATAAATTTTCTAGTCTTAAATCCAAAAATTTTGCTAAATCCGTTGCTTCTTCTTCAAGATTAGAAATAGCAGTTGGCTCTTGAACTGGTGTTAAAGGAATATTACGCTCATCTTTTAAACATAAATAAATGCTGCGTGTTGGATTTAAACCTTCTGTGATCTTAATCCCAATCGCTCGAACATTTGATAAAGAATATGTTAAAAGGATCTCACGATTTTTTCCTGGAAATCCTTTCCGGACAACTTTCACAAGATTTTCTATCCTATTGTACTCATTATACCCGCTTCCAATATCTAAAATAATTGTAAGCAATGTATAGATACTAATTCCTAAACTTAATGCTCCGTAGAACATCATAACTAGTCCTTGTGGAATAAAAACCAGTTCCGTCGTATTTGTAAAAGGTAGTAAATTAACTTTAAAGTAACTAGATATCCCAGCTAATAAAAATCCTAAGCCTCCGACAAGTAAAAAGAATGCCCAGAAATAATTACTAAACCGTCGTGACCCTATAATTTTATCTTGACGAATTTCGTTTTGCATTTGGTGTAGCTAAATTAGAAATTAAATTAGTTTAATTGATTTTAATCCTATCCATAAACCAGATGTAACTGCGAAGCAGAATCCTACTAATAAAAAGTAATCGATAGCAACTGTCATAAAATCTTTCTTATTTTTTCAAAATGAAGTTTATAAAAATTTTTCTGTATATTAGTATATATTATATAGTAATCTATATAAAAATTTTGGTCGGAAAAAACTTTCAGCAAATTTTTGTTGCTGTCTATTTTTTTAGAGAAGATTTTTATTCTTAAATTAAACTAATTTTTAAATTAATTTTATGGCTAATTTCATTAAACCCTATAATGATGATCCGTTTGTGGGTCATTTAGCAACGCCAATAACATCATCTGCAGTAACACGAGCAATTCTACAAAATTTACCAGCCTATCGTTTCGGTTTAACGCCATTATTACGTGGCTTAGAAATTGGTTTAGCACATGGTTACTTTTTAATGGGCCCCTTTGTTAAATTAGGGCCATTGCGTGATTCTGAGATTGGATTGCTAGCTGGTTTTCTTTCAACAGTTGGTTTGATTGTAATTTTAACTTTAGGTCTAACGATTTACGGTGTAGCTGCGTTTGGCCAAGAAAAGACGCAATCATCTAATGAAAATGATTTACAAACAAAGAAGGCTTGGGACCAATTTAAAGGTGGGTTCTTTGTTGGGGCATGTGGAAGTGCAGGCTTTGCATTTATTTGTCTATCTAGTATCCCTAGCTTTATAACAAATTAAGTATATATTAAAGTAGTCGTATGAAATCTATTAACAGATTTCATACGACTACTTTGGCTACAAATTTATTTTTAAAAAGTAAAACAATATGGATTCAACTCAAGTACGTTTACAAGAAGAATATGGAAAAACGAAAATTGCAAAGACATTAAGCTTGTTAGATGAAGAATTAGTCGGTTTAGCACCAGTAAAAACTCGGATTCGAGAAGTTGCTGCTTTATTATTAATAGATAAATTAAGACGAAACTTAGGAATCACCTCAGCCCATCCTGGCCTACATATGTCTTTTACTGGTAGTCCTGGAACTGGTAAAACAACCGTTGGTTTAAAAATGGCCGAAATTTTATATCAGTTAGGGTATATTAAAAAAGGTCATTTATTAACGGTAACTCGGGATGATTTAGTAGGTCAATATATTGGACATACGGCTCCAAAAACTAAAGAAGTTCTTAAAAAAGCAATGGGTGGAGTTTTATTTATTGACGAAGCTTATTATTTATACAAACCAGATAATGAACGTGACTACGGCTCAGAAGCTATTGAAATTTTATTACAAGTAATGGAGAATCAACGTGATGATTTAGTTGTGATATTAGCAGGTTATAAAGAACCAATGGATAAATTCTACGAATCAAATCCAGGTTTATCATCACGTATCGCAAACCACATTGACTTTCCAGATTATACAGTTGAAGAATTATTAAAAATTGCAAAATTGATGTTAGAAGAACAACAATATCAATTAACTCCAGATGCTGAATCAGCTTTGACACAATATATTCAAAAACGCAAAGAGAAGCCGTTATTTGCTAATGCTAGAAGTGTTAAAAATGCCTTAGATCGAGCACGTATGCGTCAAGCGAATAGAATTTTTGATAGCCGCGGCCAAGTATTAACAAAAAAAGAATTAGTAAATCTTGAAGCAGCAGATATTTTACAAAGTACAGTATTTAATAATTAAGAAATTAATCGATTTATGAGTTTACTTATTATTGGAGGAACTGGAACATTAGGGCGACAAGTTGTTTTACAAGCCCTAACCAAAGGTTATCAAGTACGATGTCTAGTTCGAAATTTTCGAAAAGCTAGCTTTCTAAAAGAATGGGGTGTTGAGCTAGTTTATGGTGATTTAGCTCGTCCTGAGACAATTGCGCCTTGTCTAAAAGGAATTACTGCCATTATTGATGCGTCAACAAGTCGAGCAAATGAGCAAAACTCTCTAAAAAAAGTTGATTGGGAAGGTAAGTTATATTTAATTGAAGCAGCAAAGGCGGCCAATATAAAGCGTTTTATCTTTTTTTCTGCTCAAAATGTAGAACAGTTTGAAAATATTCCGTTAATGAAAGTTAAAAATGGAATAGAGATTAAATTAAAACAATCTGAAATACCATATACAATTTTTCGATTGACTGGATTTTATCAAGGATTGATTGAACAATACGCAATTCCGGTTTTAGAAAATTTACCTATTTGGGTAACTAATGAAAATACCTATATTTCGTATATGGATACGCAAGATATAGCAAAATTTTGCCTACGTTCATTACAAATTCAAGAAACGATTAATCAAACATTTTTTCTTAGTGGCTCACGTGGTTGGGTTTCATCAGAAATTATTAATTTATGTGAACAATTGGCTGGACAAGAAGCAAAAGTACAAAAAATTCCTTTATTTCTTCTAAAATTTGTTAGTAGATTTTTTGGATTTTTTGAATGGGGTCAGAATATCAGCGATCGCCTAGCATTTGCGGAAATTTTAAATACTGAAAATAATTTTTCAAAATCAACATTTGATTTATATAAGCTATTTAAAATTGATTCGTCAGAAATAATTCAATTGGATGATTATTTCTTAGAATATTTTATTCGTTTATTAAAACGTTTGCGTGATATTAATTTTGAAGATGTTCAAAAACAAAAGAATTTAATCATTTAATTAAAAATGGGTGATACAAATTATATTGGGGGAATTGTCAAAATTATTGAAACACCAAAACAACGTTCTTTAAAAAATAATATTACAATTGTAAAATTTCGTGTTCAATTACCACAAGTTCGTGGTAGTCGCATAGTTAATCTAACGTTTTGGGGAAATTTAGCCAATGATGTCATTAATTATTATAAAGTTAATGATTACATTTTGATTGAAGGCTATATTTCACTCAGAGAAAAGTCGTCCTTGAGTTCAAAACCTCAAACTCCTAAAAAAACTGAAATAACAGTTTTACGTGTTTTTCCATTTCTTTTGAGCTATGATCGTTCAAATGAGAAAGCTTAAGAGCAAGTTAGATAATTTTTTTTGAATTAAATAATTCATAATAGTTTTATTTTAGTATAATTAATATTATCAAAAATAATTTTTAAGAAAAATTAAATGTTAACTTTAAAAATTTTAGTTTACACAACGATTATCTTTTTTGTTTCGTTATTTATCTTTGGACTTCTTTCAAGTGATCCATCAAGAAATCCAAATCGTAAAGATTTCGAGTAATTTTTAATACCTTTAGTTTTTAGAGTATTTTACATTTTGTGAATACTTCTAAAAACTTTTTATAGTGTCTAATGAAGATTTGATTTTTTTAATTTTTTTTTAATTTTTTTTTCAAATAAATAATATTTTTTAATCTATACTATTATGTAAATAGTAGTAATTTTACCTTTCTAAAATTTTTTACCAAATTTACAATTATGAATTTAATTTCTTATGAAACGTTTTAATTTAATAACTTTACTTTTTTTAGCATTATTAACTTTCACACCGGGTCAAGCAGTTGCTGATATTGGTGGGTTAACGAAATGTAGTGAATCTCCAGCTTTTACAAAACGTTTAAATGCTAGTGTCAAAAAACTTGAACAAAGAATGAGTCAATATCAAGCTGATTCACCTCCATCTTTAGCGTTGCAACAACAAATTGATAGAACAAAAGCCAGATTTGACAAATATAGTCGTTCAGATTTATTGTGCGGTACTGAGGGACTACCACATTTAGTTGCAGATGGACGTTGGAGTCATGCTGCTGAATTTATTCTTCCAGGTTTTGGATTTATCTATATTTCAGGTTGGATTGGTTGGGTTGGGCGTAAGTATGTTCGTGCTGTTAGCACGACTAAGAATCCAGCGGAAAGCGAAATTATTATTAATGTCCCATTGGCCATTAAAATCATGACAACGGGTTACATTTGGCCAATTTCAGCATGGCAAGAATTGATTAGTGGTGAATTAATAGCGCCAAAAGATGAAGTGACAGTTTCACCTCGTTAATTATTAACATTTAAACTTCTTCATTAATTATTTATTAACTATTCAAACTAAGCTTTTATGGAAAATTTTCAAAAATACTTATCAACGGCTCCTGTTTTATTGACAATTTGGTTAACATTTACAGCAGGTTTTATTATTGAGATTAATCGTTTTTTCCCTGATTTATTAGGGTTATATTTTTAATCTTTAATCCAATTCTAAGATTAATTAAAACTCATATCAATATGGGTTTTAATTCATTATTTTATTTTTAATTTTGAAATGAAAAATAAATACCTAAAATTTTTTAAATAAATGTATAATGTAAAATTGAAAACTCATAATTAACAGATAGTTAATTCGTGTCTATTCTTTATTTTTTATGAGAGTTTCATAAATTTTCGTCTCCCAACAAGGAGAAAATTAATGGCAATAAGCTCAACCGACCGTCGCTCAAAAAACGTGCAAATTTTTGTTGAGAAAGACGCAGTCGAAACTAGTTTCGCAAAATGGGCACAACCTGGTCATTTCTCTCGAACTTTAGCTAAAGGTCCAAAAACAACTACTTGGATTTGGAATTTACATGCAGATGCTCATGACTTTGATAGTCAGACAAGTTCTTTAGAAGAAGTTTCGCGTAAAATTTTTAGTGCGCACTTTGGACAGTTATCAGTAATATTTTTATGGATCAGTGGTATGCACTTCCATGGAGCATATTTCTCTAATTATTCGGCTTGGTTAACTGATCCAGTTAATATTAAACAAAGTTCTCAAGTCGTTTGGCCAATCGTTGGTCAAGAAATTCTAAATGGTGATGTTGGTGGTAATTTCCAAGGTATTCAGACAACGTCTGGTTGGTTCCAAATGTGGCGTGCAGAAGGAATTACCAGTGAAGTTGAATTATATTGGATTGCAATTGGTGGTTTAGCAATGTCTGCGATTATGTTGTTTGCTGGCTGGTTTCATTATCATAAAGCAGCACCGAAATTAGAGTGGTTCCAAAACGCTGAGTCGATGATGAATCATCATTTAGCTGGTTTATTAGGTTTAGGGTGTTTATCTTGGTCTGGTCACCAAATTCATGTTGCTTTACCGATTAATAAACTACTAGATGCGGGTGTAGCACCACAAGAAATTCCATTACCTCACGAATTTTTAATTAATCGTGAATTAATGAGTCAACTGTACCCAAGTTTTTCAAAAGGGTTAGCACCATTTTTCAGTGGTCATTGGGGAGAATACTCAGACTTTTTAACATTCAAAGGTGGTTTAAACCCTGTAACCGGTGGTTTATGGTTAAGTGATATTGCTCATCATCATTTAGCATTAGCTGTCTTATTTATTTTTGCTGGCCATATGTACCGTACTAATTGGGGTATCGGTCACAGTATGAAAGAAATTTTAGAAGCTCATAAAGGACCATTTACAGGTGAAGGTCATAAAGGCTTATACGAAATTTTAACAACATCTTGGCATGCTCAATTAGCAATTAATCTAGCAATGATGGGTTCATTAAGTATTATTGTGGCACACCACATGTACGCAATGCCTCCGTATCCTTATATTGCTACTGATTATGCAACACAACTTTCTTTATTTACACATCATATGTGGATTGGAGGATTCTGTGTTACTGGTGGAGCAGCCCATGCTGCAATATTTATGGTTCGGGATTATACACCAGCAAATAATTATAATAATTTGCTAGATCGTGTATTACGTCATCGTGACTCGATTATTGCGCATTTAAATTGGGTTTGTATTTTCTTAGGTTGTCATGCGTTTGGCTTCTATATTCATAATGATACAATGCGTGCTTTAGGTCGTCCTCAAGATATGTTTTCAGATAAAGCGATTCAACTACAACCAATCTTTGCTCAGTGGATTCAAAATATTCATTTATTAGCACCAGGTACAACAGCTCCGAATGCTTTGGCGACAACAAGTTATGCTTTTGGTGGTGAAGTTGTAGAAGTTGGTGGAAAAATCGCAATGATGCCTATTCAATTAGGAACTGCAGATTTTATGGTTCATCATATTCATGCATTTACAATTCATGTAACGGTTTTAATTTTATTAAAAGGCGTTTTATATGCGCGTAGTTCAAAATTAATTCCAGATAAAGCTAATTTAGGTTTCCGGTTCCCATGTGATGGCCCAGGTCGTGGTGGTACGTGTCAAAGTTCAAGCTGGGATCATGTATTTTTAGGCTTATTCTGGATGTATAACTCTATTTCAGTTGTAATTTTCCATTTCAGTTGGAAAATGCAATCAGATGTCTGGGGTACTATTTCACCTGATGGTAGTATTTCACATATTACAGGTGGTAATTTCGCAAAAGGTGCAATTACAATTAATGGTTGGTTACGTGATTTTTTATGGTCACAAGCTTCGCAAGTAATTCAATCATATGGCTCAGCTGCGTCAGCTTATGGTCTAATTTTCTTAGGTGCTCACTTTATTTGGGCGTTTAGTTTAATGTTCTTGTTCAGTGGTCGTGGTTATTGGCAAGAATTAATTGAATCAATTGTTTGGGCTCATAATAAATTAAATTTTGCTCCTGCAATCCAACCTCGTGCATTAAGCATTACTCAGGGTCGTGCAGTTGGTTTAGCTCATTATTTATTGGGTGGTATTGGAACTACTTGGGCGTTCTTCTTAGCTCGTGCTGTTTCAATCAGTTAACTAAAATAAACTAAATACGGTTTTTATTCATAACTAAAATTTATATAAAAAGGCATCTAACAATTATGGCAACTAAATTTCCAAAGTTTAGCCAAGCCCTTGCACAAGATCCAGCAACGCGAAGAATTTGGTATGGTATCGCTACTGCTCATGATTTAGAAGCACATGATGGTATGACTGAAGAAAATTTATACCAAAAAATTTTCGCTTCGCATTTTGGTCATTTAGCCGTTATTTTCTTGTGGACTGCAGGAAATCTATTTCATGTCGCTTGGCAAGGAAATTTTGAAAAATGGGTAAGTAATCCATTAAAAGTGAAACCAATTGCACATGCAATTTGGGATCCTCATTTTGGTGAATCAGCAATTAAAGCATTTAGTAAAGGTAACACTTATCCGGTAAATATAGCTTTTTCAGGCGTATACCAATGGTGGTATACTATTGGTTTTAGAACGAATCAAGAATTATACTTAGGTTCAGTTGGTTTATTAATTTTAGCATCAGTTTTATTATTTGCTGGTTGGTTACATTTACAACCAAAATTTCGACCAAGTTTAGCCTGGTTCAAAAATAATGAATCTCGTCTAAATCATCACTTATCAGGTTTATTAGGCGTCAGTTCGCTAGCTTGGACTGGACATATTGTTCACGTGGCTATTCCTGCATCACGGGGTGTACATGTTGGTTGGGAGAACTTTTTAACAACTCCACCTCACCCGGCTGGTTTAACACCTTTTTACAGTGGTGACTGGACTGTGTACGCAGCAAATCCAGATTCAGCAAATCATGTTTATGGAACTGCAGAAGGTGCTGGTACAGCTATTTTAACATTTTTAGGTGGTTTCCACCCGCAAACACAATCTTTATGGTTAAGTGATATTGCGCACCACCAATTAGCGATTGCGGTTGTTTTTATTGTTGCAGGACATATGTATCGAACAAACTTTGGTATCGGCCATAATATGAAAGAAATTTTAGACGCTCACCGTCCTCCTGGAGGCCGTTTAGGTGCTGGTCATACTGGTTTGTTTGAAACAATTACAAATTCGTTACATATGCAACTAGGTTTAGCATTAGCATGTTTAGGCGTTGCTACATCATTAACCGCGCAACATATGTATGCAATTACTCCTTATGCTTTCTTATCTAAAGATTTTACTACTGAAGCAGCATTGTATACGCATCATCAATATATTGCTGGATTCTTAATGGTCGGCGCCTTTGCGCACGGCGCAATTTTCTTTGTTCGTGATTATGACCCAGAGCTAAATAAGAATAATGTTTTAGCACGCATGCTAGAGCATAAAGAAGCTATTATTTCTCACTTAAGTTGGGCGTCATTATTCTTAGGCTTCCATACGTTAGGTTTATATATCCACAATGATACTGTAGTTGCTTTTGGTCAACCAGAAAAACAAATTTTATTTGAACCATTATTTGCTGAGTATATTCAAGCAGCTTCTGGTAAAGCAGTTTACGAATTTAACACTTTATTATCTTCTTCAACCAGTCCAGCTACTGTAGCTGGTAATCAAATTTGGTTACCGGGTTGGTTAGAAGCGATTAATAATAATAAAAATGATTTATTTTTAAAAATTGGCCCTGGTGACTTTTTAGTTCATCATGCAATTGCTTTAGGTTTACATACTACTACATTAATTCTTGTGAAAGGTGCATTAGATGCGCGTGGATCAAAACTAATGCCAGATAAAAAAGATTTTGGTTATAGTTTCCCTTGTGATGGTCCAGGTCGTGGTGGTACTTGTGATATTTCTGCTTGGGATGCATTTTATTTAGCAATGTTCTGGATGTTAAACACAATTGGGTGGGTGACATTCTATTGGCATTGGAAACACATGACAATTTGGGGTGGTAACCCAGGGCAGTTTGATGAGTCATCAAATTACATCATGGGCTGGCTACGTGACTATTTATGGTTAAATTCATCACCACTAATTAACGGTTATAACCCATTTGGTATGAATAATTTATCAGTCTGGGCTTGGATGTTCTTATTTGGTCATTTAATTTGGGCAACAGGTTTCATGTTCTTAATTTCATGGCGTGGTTATTGGCAAGAATTAATTGAAACATTAGTTTGGGCTCATGAACGGACACCATTAGCTAATTTAGTTCGTTGGAGAGATAAACCGGTTGCGCTTTCAATTGTACAGGCACGTTTAGTTGGTTTAGTTCACTTCACAGTAGGTTATGTTTTAACGTATGCAGCTTTTGTAATTGCTTCAACTGCCGGTAAGTATGGTTAATTTCTAACTTTTTATATCCAATTTATTTTTAATTAAATTGGATA